GATTCCGAGCAAATGGGTGAATCCAAAGATCAGTCCGATCCCTTCTCGTAGATACCCCCGGAGGATGATACTCATACCATTTTTCCTCCTCCTCCTCTTCCCTCTTCTCTTCTTCTTTCCCCCTTTTCTTCTTCCTTTTGCTTCCTACGAAACCGCACGGAATAATGCCGCGGGTGTCACAAGGTGCCTGGGGTGTTACGGGCGTAGGAAGCGCCGGGGAGGGGATGTCGGGGTCGCGGAGAGTCGGTAATGTTAGTGTCTCCCAAAATCCGCAGAGTCACCGCTCGGAACCTCTTCGTCGGAACCGTTCTCACCGCACCGCAGCCTACCGCTCCTTTTCTTCAGAATCTGCCGCCTTGATGGAACCCTAATCTGTTCTCATCAGTTGAAGATTTCTACTTCCTACTTCCTACAAAGCAAAGATTCTTCGTGGGATAGTATAGAAAAAACAAAAAAAAGACGCACATCTTGCCCCGAAGGATCTCGAGCCCTTGACTTCCAGAAGAGTGGAGTAGGGTTCCGGACCCTACTCCCTTTCCTGTTCAACCCCAAAAAGGTATTAGATAACACTTGAACGACTAGGATTTAAGGTCCTATTGGTGACAAGTAAGGTATTAGATAACACTTGAACGACTAGGATTTAAGGTCCTATCGGTGACAAGCAAAGAGTCTTTTGACTCGCGGAGATGTAAACAATCAAGATCTCCGCGCCTCAGGGAAGATTGATTCGAACCTCCATGCCATACAGCAAGCAATGGATCTGGGACCTAGAGCGTTTACCACTTCACCCTCGAGGCAATGGACCTCAGTCCACTCTCCGTGGCCCCAAGGGGAGTGGATGATCCACCCTCATCTGAAAATCTGTTGCTCGATTTGGAATTTCCAGTTTTGGTTAACAGCCATTAGGATTTAGGGTACTCCCCGGGATTTGGGGTCCTGAGGTCCCTCAAGAGAGATCCCGAGGGGATGGAATGGGCCACTTCTTAACCACTTGAAATTTCGAGTTCGAGTAGTGCTTCTCGTCCTAGCCCTGGCTTGGTTAGAAAAGGATTGGGAAGTAACATAGTTATTCTAGCAAGATTCGCTCGGGATGTCAATACCTTACCAACAAACTCGGATTTTTCCTTTGTACGTTCTTCCATTTTCATTCTCAGCTTTTCTTGTTTCGTTCCCACATTCGATTAAGCTAACCGGACAGAACTTAATAAGTTCTAAACGACCTAAAAAACCGGCTAGAAAATTCATACCAATTCTCCTTAAGAATGAAGTAGGTTTAGTCAATAATAAAAGAGGTTCAACAGGAATCAATGGAGTCTCAACAGAGAAAAGTCTTCTATGTAGTGAACTTCCTATAGGGATGAAAGGACACAACCAAAAGAACTTTTTGAGAATCATTGCTGGTTTAGAAGAAAATAACATGTCTTGAAATGGAAAATTCATAAGCAGAAAAAAGAATAATAGGTAATCACAACAGGACCAATAGTATCGGCCATTCTTTTTGTAAGAGAAATCTCTCTAGATAGAAAACGAAAGGAAATCTCTCTGGATAAAAAACAAAAAAGGAAGAGGGGGGTAATAATCACAGGGCCGACCATGTCGACCTTTTCATCTGCAAAAACTTTTTCTTGTTTTTTTTTTGGTGAATCTTTTCTTTCTCAAAGGATTTCAACCCCTAAGAGTTCGAGACTACGGGATTCTAGAAAGGTACTTAGAGACAACAAAGTGTTTTCTCGAGCAGATTCACGAGTCAGGAAGAGCAAACCATCATGTTCTAAACTTAAAGGAATCCCTGAACGGTCAAGTAACATCTTCTTAACTAAAGCCATAAGGAGAACCAATTCGTGAGAAGCTAAAGCACGGGAAGTAAGCAGTCCTTCGTGATATCGACTCCGATGTCTCTCCTTTGGCAAAGGTTCAAACTTCCCAATCTTCTTTGATTGTTCTGCTGAATAGTTCGACCTAATCTTTTTGATTTCTTCGTTAATATTGCTCATTAAGCTATAGAAAGACCCATCGTCACTATTCCAATAACCTTTTCGATACTGATACCATTCCCTTTCCGGCAACCTGAATATCCACTTTTCTTTAAAACGTTCCGCTATCAATTGACTAATTTCTTCTTCCAAAGATTTCTCAGGGGACACCCCCCTTCCTTTTTCTCTTCCTCTTTCTACCAAATCTTTACTAAATCTTTGATTTTGTCCCTTTCAAGGGGGGGATTGCAAAGATATTGAGCTTGAAAAAGCAGGCTGCTCTTATCTAATCCTTTGTTTCTTTTCACTTGCTCGTAAAGAGTCTGGTTCCTTGGGGGATTAGCCCTGTGAATCCTTTCCATTCCTTTTTCTTTGAGACGAATTTGCTGCTTCTTGGGTCACATCCAGTATCTATTGGAAGCAAATAGCTCGGGAAATGACTGAGATCTTTGAGAGGCAACCAAGAGAGTGTTTCTCCTGAGAAAATTTCTCTTTCTGTTCCCCAAAATAGTAATTCTTCCTTGTAAAGCAAAACATTCTAAGGGGATCCCACTCTTACTTACTGTACTTCTGGTTAGATTTCCTTGCAGTTCCTTTCCCCATATATGCAATCCACCTGAGGGAGTTTTCTCTCTACTTAAATCAATCTTTTGTTCTTTCAAAGCTTTTAGGATTGCTGGTACTAATTCTAGAGTATCTAAATCAAGAATGGCTAGTGAGGAAGGTAGACTAGTAAGATCTAAGGCTATGGACTGACAAGAGTCATTAGGGCAAAGCAGTTGATAGTGAGTGGGATGGAGATGAGGGGATTCAACAGCTTACGGTATCTCACCATCTCTAGTAACCAATCCATTATTCCTGTATGGTCTACCTTACCTCCAATTAGATCATTAATGGACTCTACGTTTTGTCCAATTTGGCTTAGATTAGCAGGCATAGGAAGAAGGTTCCGCATGGATCACTCCATCATGTTCTTTGAGATTGACCATATCGATATCGATATGGTCAATCTCGATAGAGTCCAGAGTGATCATTGCAGGATTTTGGATACGAAAGGAAAAATACAAGTTAGGGGGGAGATAGAACGATACCTCGTGACCCATCACAGGGGCCAACTAGTTGTAACGAGAGGATTAGCTTGAAATGGAAACTATTCGGAGGGATTCCATTCTTTCGTGCGACAACCCGAAGAGAGTCTGGAATAGGGTATTCTGGGAAATTCCAATAATGGGGTCGATTGATACACCCGACGGAATTGATGCTGGTGCACGAACAATCATAGCTACTTCGATGGAACTCTTCGAAATTGAAGTAGATGAATAAATTAATGGATTTTGTGTATAAATTGTTGATGCGTTATCTCCCCCAGTGAACATTAATTTGATAATCTTCAGGTAGTAATAGATAGAAATAACACTTGTTATGATCCCTATCGGAACTGATGGGTACGAACCAGCCTTCCATCCATGCCAAAATAGGTAGAGTTTAGCGAAAAAACCTGCTGGTGGGGGGATACCCCCTAGAGATAGTAAACGTGGGACTAGAGAAAATGTTAAAACAGGATCCTTCATGTATAATCCCGCGTAGTCCCTGATATTATCCGTTCCAGTTCGCGAACCAAATGAAATGATACAAGCAAAAGTTCCTAGATTCATGAGTATATGAATAAACGTATAAGTTATCATGCTTGCATAGCCATTCTCGGGATCTGCAGCAATTATTCCGATCATAATATATCCCATTTGGCTTATAGAGGAATACGCTAGCATACGTTTCATGCTTGTCTGAGTCACGGCAATCAGATTTCCTGATACCATACTAAGAGTGGCTAATACTCCCAAAACCATATGCCACTCATTAGCGAGATGTGGAAAAAGAATACCGAAGAGTCGTGTAGATAAAGCTAGAGCTGCTACTTTAGAAGTCACGGAAAAGAAAGCAACGACTGGTGTAGGAGAGTCAGAGTCGGAAAGAAGATTCTCGGTCTTCCCGCTCATTCAGAACCGTGCATGAAGTTCTTACTTCACACGGCTCCTGGTTTAGGTGTTGAACTGTTGTTGCTCCCAGAACCTCCCTCGCGTCTGTTTCGAATCTACTCTTCCCTAGAGTAGTCAGTAGTAGTACGAATTGTTAACTTCTCGAGGAATCCCTTATCGTATTCATTTCTTGATCCACTTTTTGAATGGGTTGTTGTCCTTGCAACGATCTTTCAATACTTGGTAGCAGACCCAAAGTGGTTCTGGGTAGTATTCATGTGGATAAACAAAAATCCTCGTGAGATTTCCGTGACTGATCCGAGTAGGAATTAAGGAATTAGTAGCATCCATGGCTGAACGGTCAAAGCACCCAACTCATAATTGGCGAATTCGCAGGTTCAACTCCTGTTGGATGCAAAAAATTGGAAACTAATTAATAAAGAGAAATCTGATTCGATCGGGACTATACAGGAAGGACAAAGCGGAATGATTACTTAAAAAAAAAAAGAGCTTGATCCATCATATTCAAATAGAAATGGAGGAAAAAATATTATGGATGGAATAAAGGATCAAGTACTTACTGGAAAAAGCATTCGTTTGTTACGAAACAACCAATATACTTTTGAAGTCGACACGGAATTGACCAAACCTAAAGTGAAAGATTGGATTGAACGATTCTTCAGAGTTAAGGTGAAAGGTATGAATAGCTATCGATTACCAAATAAGAAGAAAAAAAAAAAATCATTGGAATCCTTTGATTCTCGTAAAAGAATGATAATTACCCTTCAAGAAAACTATTCTATTCCATTTTTCTTGGATGATTAAATACTGACCTGGAAGCATCAATCTACTAAATAGGAAAAGGAAGGGAAATCATGGTTATCCGACTATATGAGGCTTACACTCCTGGGACGCGCAACCGATCTGTTTTCAACTTCGAGGAATTAATTGACAGAAAACCCTGTAAGCAATTAACTCGTGGTAGACGTTCGGAAGGTGGTCGTAATAACAGGGGGATCATTACTAGTAGGCATAGGGGAGGTGGTCACAAACGTTTATATCGAGAAATTGACTTTCGACGAGATAAAACGAATATTATTGGTAGAGTAACAAGTATTGAGTATGACCCGAATCGTAATGCATATATATGTCTAATCAGTTATGCGGATGGGGAAAAGAGATATATCTTGCATACTTGGGGGGTAAAGGTTGGAGATACTATAACATCCGGATCAGAGGCATCTATTTCTAACGGGAATGCCCTACCCTTGAGTGCGACTTGAATAATTGATTTGCGTTTCTGAACATCAGGCCAATAATAAATTGATAACCTATCGCCGATTCAAAGATTTTCAATATATATACAAGAATTAAACTCGATGGGGAAACCACAGAGTGGGTGTAGCGGGTGATCAGGTTCAAGAAAATCTTGATATTTATTAACCTGTAGTGAAAAGATAATATGGAAAAAGATAAACAATCTTGAATCCTGAAAAACTAGATGGGCATTCCTCACTTATCACGGACGAGACATGTGAAAAAAAAATAACTCATCACATTCGATGTGGCGGTCAAGGACAACATCGAAGAAATCCGTGTTGAGACGCTAAAAAAATGGATTTTCATAAGATATTTGTTAAATACGTGTGAAAAATATCTCCTAAGTTATCCATAACATTTAGTAATGTTAGCGCGAGTCAATGAATTCATTAACCTGTTGCTAAACCGAGTGTAAAAAAAGCCAGGTGCCGGTAAAAAAAAACCGAGGGTACATGCAAGCAAAGACGACTCTTATTTGGGGATTTCATTCAGTCCACAACTACTCTCTTACGATGTATTTGGAAAAATACAAAGAATCTCGTACTTTGTATCCAGAAAGCTGTATGCTTCGAAAGGAGCTTGTACAGTTTGGGAAGAGGCTTTCGATTTCTTCTAGTTTTTTACTCAAGAAAAGAAACCTACTTCAGCCAAAATCCCTTTGGGGACGATTGTTCATAATATAGAAACCATACCTGGCAGAGGAGGACGATTAGTCAGGGCAGCTGGTGCTGTAGCAAAAATAATTGCAAAGGAAGGTTGGTTGGCTACATTAAGATTGCCCTCTGGAGAGGTTCGTTCAATATCTCAAAATTGTTTAGCAACTATTGGTCGAGTTGGAAACATTGATACTAATAACGAGGGCTTAGGAAAAGCTGGATCTAAGCGTTGGTTGGGTAAACGACCAACGGTGAGGGGCACGGCAATGAATCCCACAGATCATCCCCACGGAGGGGGGGAGGGTAGAACACCCATCGGCAGAAAGAAACCGTTAACACCCTGGGGCTGCGCTGCACTAGGGAAAAAAAGCAGAAAGGTTAAGAGATATAGTAGTCCACTTATTCTTCGTCGACGTAAGATTCATTGATTGATAATGGGATATAGAAAGAGGTAATTCATTATGGTACGCTCGCTAAAAAAAGGTCCTTTTGTAGCTAATCATTCGATAAGAACCATTAAGAATCTGAATCTGCGGAGGGAGAAGAGGGTTATAATAACCTGGTCCCGCGCTTCTTCAGTGGTACCTACAATGATTGGTCATACTATTGCCGTTCACAATGGGCGGGAACATCTGCCCATTTATGTAACTGATCGAATGGTAGGTCACAAATTGGGAGAATTCGTACCTACTAGAAGCTTTCGAGGTCATTCCAAGAATGATAGAGGATCCCGTCGATAATAGAGGAATTTTGTCTTATGGAAACCAAGTACAAGTCAGAAATAGAAGCAAAAGCTTCGTTGAGAAATATTCGTATGTCAGCTAATAAGGTCCGACGAGTATCGGATCGCATTAAGGGTTGTTCGTATGAACAAGCACTCGTATTACTCGAATTCATGCCTTACAAAGCTTGTTACTCTATACTACAATTAGTTCTTTCTGCAGCCGCAAATGCAAACCGCAATAGCAATGTTCAACTGAGCAAATCGAGTTTATTTATTGGTGAAGCGTGGGTAGATGGCGCCACTCGTTTAAAGAGGTTTCAACCTCGAGCTCAGGGACGTGGTTACCCAATACGAAAACCAGGTTGTCATGTGACAATTAAATCAATTTTTAAGGTTTCCGAAGAGAAGGAGAATCAAATAGTTGATATTAATAAATTAAGAAGTTAAAAAATTAAAAAGATATATTTGAGGAATTCATAGAAAATTATAGGAGAATCACTATGGGACGAAAGATTCATCCACTCGGTTTTCGACTTAGCGTAAATCAGGAACATTATTCCCATTGGTTTGCAAGATCAAAAGATTATTTTAAACTTCTTGAGGAGGACAAAAAAATACGTGGCTGTATCGAGAAATATATGGAAAAGCATATAAAAAGTCCTTCGAATCATGGTGGGGTTGGGCGCATAAACATCCAGAGAAAAACGGATCTTATTCAAATTGAAATATACACTGGATTCCCTGATCTATTTATTGAAGAACAAAGTTTAGGAATTGATCAATTAAAAATTGATATAGGAAAACTGTTAAGTTCTGATATTCAAAGAATTCGAGTAACTCTGAAAAGTATTGATCAACCCTATGGGGAACCGAAAATCCTGGCAGAGTTTATTGCATCACAACCAAAAAATAGAGTGCCTTTTCGAAGGACTATGAAAAAAGCTATTGAACTAGTTAGTGGAACCAGTAACAAGGGTGTCAAAATACAAATTGCGGGACGTCTGAACGGTAGCGAAATGGCTCGTACGGAATGGACCAGAGAAGGAAGAGTCCCTCTACAAACCCTCAGGGCCTGTATTGATTATTGTTACTATCCAGCTCAAACGATTTACGGAGTTTTAGGAATAAAGGTGCGGATATTTCGAGATGCGAGATGATTCTTCTTCCTACCTTCTTTCTCCTTATGGAATCACTTCAATTTTTTTGCAACCTCTAAGGATTTTTGATATATACATATTGATATATACATATTGATATATACATATATATTGAATGATCTAATTTTTTAGGGAATCTAAAAACCTATTTTGTATTCCATTCCATTCTTCCAAAAAAACGAATACTAAAAGGAATTCTCGCTATGCTTAGTGTGCGACTCGCCAAAGTAGGTTCTTTTTACCCGACTAAGGAATCCAACTTATCATTTTGTTGATACTCAATTTATTGTTCACGGGGGGAGTTTTTTCTTCCTCCGAAGCGGAACATTGTATAGATTCTTGTAAATATGTGGGAAATCAATAAAAAAAGCAGATTCAATTTTCTGTTTAATCGTATGGTTAACAATTCAACCCTTGTAAGGTGATGTGTTATAGCGTGATAACAAGAACGGAATACTAAAACCATCAATTAATACTGTTTCAAGTTATTCATGAGGAGCTGCGAGTTGATGAACACCGATGAAAACGACTCGATAAATAAAGTATAAATAAGCTTCATTGCAGAGGGAGGGAACCTAAACGTTAGTAAAAAAGACTACGGAAACGATAGGACTTACAAATTGGTTGGTATTATCTATTGCCGACCTGTGGGCGGGATGGCGAAAGAAACTTGTGCTCAATTGAATAGAATCTTGAAAAATAAAGATTTTGTGTGTTTTTTTTTTTTTCTTGATTCGACTAGGAAAACGAGATAGAGTCCATTTTCGCCCGTGAATTTTTTTTTCGCTTTCAAATAACGGGGAATTTGCAAAGATGGTGAATGACAAAACATTTAGGGAAACAAAGGGTTAAAAAACTTTTCTTTCTTAGTACAATGCTTGTTTATCAAAGCATAAAAATGTTTTATTTTAGGCATTTGGTAACAAAGCGAAATAGGAACCACGAGTAGCCGTATGATAGGAAATTTCCACGTCCGGTTTTGCATCAGGGATGAGACTATTTAGTCGCCGTCGACTGTAACCCCAAGAGAACCAAATTTCGTAAACAACATCGAGGAAGATTGAAAGGAACTTCTAGCCGCGGCAATATTGTCTCCTTCGGAAAATTTGCTCTCCAAGCTCTTGAACCCGCATGGATCACAGCCCGACAGATAGAAGCAGGTAGGAGAGCAATCACTCGTTATGCTCGACGCGGCGGTAAATTGTGGATACGAATATATCCTGATAAACCAGTCACCATGAGACCCGCCGAAACCCGTATGGGATCCGGTAAGGGATCTCCCGAGTATTGGGTCTCTGTGGTAAAGCCGGGCCGAATACTTCATGAGATTGGAGGAGTATCCGCAAATGTGGCCAAAGCCGCGATGACAATCGCTTCCTATAAGATACCCATACGTACACGAATAGTTATTAGGTCGGAATTCTGATGATCTATACATAGTTGACTTGATCTTTGTCATTATGTAGAGGATTTGGAGACTGGGAGAGAAGAGAAAAGGGAAAAAAGAAAAATTCTGAAACTCTAAAAAAAATTAGAGTTTCAGAATTTTTCTTTTATGTACCGATAGTCTGTAAGACTACTTCGATCGATTAGGAAGTAAAGCTTAATCGTTCCATTGATTGGTGGGATTAAAGGAAAAATAAGTAAGTACTGGTGTGAGAGAGGAATAAAAAAAGGAAGGGGGACCAAAACAAGAAACTCTAAATAGAGTTCTAGCAATATAGTGAAACGACAACTCACATACAAATCAATCAATATATATATATACATATATATTTATTGATTGATTTTCAAGATAATATTAAAAATTGATGTTATCCACCCGTATTTATGGATTCCGCATATATGGATAAGAGAAAAGCGGGTGGGTATAATATACCCTATTTTTGATCAACGAATGATTCAATCTCAAAGTTGCTTAAACGTAGCCGACAACAGTGGTGCCCGAAAACTAATGTGTATCCGAATATTAGGAGCTAGTGACCGTAAATACGCAACTATTGGCGATACCATAGTGGCCGTGGTCAAGGAAGCTGTCCCCAATATGTCTCTTAAAAAATCGGAAGTTGTTAGGGCAGTAGTAGTTCGTACTCGTAGAGAGTTAAAGCGCAGAAACGGAATGGTTATAAAATTTGATGATAATGCAGCAGTTGTTGTCAATCAGGAAGGTAATCCAAGAGGAACGAGGGTCTTTGGGCCAGTAGCTAGAGAATCAAAAGAATATGGTCTTACTAGAATAGTTTCGCTAGCTCCCGAAGTGTTGTAACCGAAACAAAAAGTAAGAATGATGAAGTGTTTAAGAAATGAGAATTAAGAATTCAATGAATTCATTACTTCTCTATAATTTCAAAACAAAAGTATTAGGTGGATTGGTATAAAGCAGAGAGACTGAAACTTAGTAAGATGTGTAAAAATAGAGAAATTAATCTTGTTTTTAATAGTTTTGTTAATACTAAAGAGAACTCTTATCTCTCACTTCTCTTTCTTTTGCTGTATTGTTGTAATACATAATATCTTCTCGGATTCATCCATTATAGCGCTGGAACCAATTGGTTAAATCCGAGGAATTGATGATCATGAACATAATACAAGGTGAGTTTTGATTCATGAACATAAGAAAAATCTTAGGTAGGATTCATCTCAACGAATGAAAATAACAAATTGGAATCCCTTTTGAGAATAAATAACTATTGATTGATATGCTATGAATAACGATATAATTTCTGCCGCAATCACCACTATCCGAAATGGGAATATGAGGAAAAGCCCAGTGATTAGGATAGCCGCTACAGGGACGACGAGAGGTATTGGACGGGTTCTGCCAGAGGAAGGTTTTGTCAAAAGCATAGCGGAACACAAAGAAAATCAACAATATTTTTTAGATATAGGTCTTAAATACAAAGGTCGGAAGAGAAGACCTTATATAACAGCTATCCGACGCATTAGTAAACCTGGGTTAAGAGTCTATTCGGATCACCGGGGGATTCCGAGAATTTTGGGTGGTATGGGAATCGCTATTTTATCAACATCCCGTGGAATTATGACAGACCGGGATGCTAGACAGAAAAAAATTGGTGGAGAAATAGTGTGTTGTGTTTATTGATGAAACAAATTTCTTTGATAAAGTGTTTGCGTGAGCGTACCACCCCCGCTCCTAAGAAAAAACGTATATATTTTCTCTCATAAAGGTTTTGGGAATATGCAACGATTCAATATAAATACCGAAGTTGAAAATACCGAAATAAAAGAAGGATTACTTCTAAATGATGAAAAAACAAGACCTGATTGATATGGAAGGGACAGTCACGGAATCACTCCCCAATGCAATGTTTCGAGTATGTTCAGACAATGGATGTCAAGTCTTAACTCACATATCAGGAAGAATCCGACGTAATTACATAAGAATACCGCCGGGAGATAGAGCGAGGGTTGAATTAAGTCCTTATGATCTTACCAAGGGACGAATCACGTATCGCCTCAAGAATAAGCAAATAAACGATACTTAAATTGAATTTTGACTATTCAATGCTTATTGAGTTTTCAATCAATAGATTTTCTTTTTTTCTGATCGTGGGGAAGCAAAAGGAAGGGTTGGGGCATCCATCAAATAAGAGAGGCTTGCCTGGTTCATAACACGAACTTACCAAATCAATCTGGAGTTACAGATATGAAAATTCGCGCCTCTATCCGAAAAATGTGTGAAAAATGTCGATTGATCCGTAGACGGAGACAAATTATGGTGATATGTATTAACCCGAGACACAAACAGAGGCAGGGGTGACAATTGGCGCACCGGACAAAAATTATAAGAGGTTGGGGTAATCAATTCATCATGAATAATCAACTAAATATGACGAAATATCAAAAGAAGACTCGTTCACGGAAGGGGAAACGCGGCCTACCCAAAGGAATTTTTCATATTCACGCAGGCTTTAATAATACCATTGTTACTGTTACGGATGTTCGAGGACAAGTTGCCCTTTGGTGCTCGGCGGGTGTTTCTGGATTCAAAGGCACACGAAAGGGTACACCATTTGCCGCTCAGACGGCAACTGAAAATGTCATCCAATCATCGATCGATCGGGGTGTTAAACAAGCGGAAGTAATGATAAGTGGACCTGGTCCGGGAAGGGACACGGCTCTACGAGCTATTCGTCGAAGCGGTATAACCCTCAGTTTCGTCCGTGATGTGACCCCAATGCCCCATAACGGATGCAGACCTCCAAAAAAAAGACGTGTCTGATTTTTGAGTATGTCATTAAACAGGGAAGGATTTCAGTATGATTAAAAATGGAATCTCGATTTCTGGTCAAACAGTACATTGTAAATGTGTCGAATCCAAGATAGAAACGGATCGTCTTCATTATAGCCGCTTTGCTATATCCCCCTTTAAACGTGGACAGGCTGGTATTGTGGGAATTGCAATGCGTAAGGCTTCGCTGGGAGAAATAGAAGGCACGAGTATAACATATGTCAAATTCAGGGAAGCGATGCACGAGTATTCTACTATAACGGGTATTCAAGAGACAATTCATGATATTTTAGTTAATCTGAAAGAAACTGTATTTAGAAGCGATTCTCGTGATATTCAAAAGGCTTCTTTATCTGTAACTGGTCCCAAAAAGGTCACTGCTGGGGATATCTTATTACCACCCACCGTGCGGGCGGTTGATCATTCGCAGTACATAGCGACTGTTACCCAACCAGTTTCTCCGAATATTGATTTAATAATTGAAAAAGGTTACGGATATCAAATAAATAACTCTGAGGGATATAAGAGTGGGGAATTTCCCATTGATGGCATATTTACGCCTGTCCGAAACGCAAGTCATAGTATACATCCATTTGAAAGTCCTAAAGAAGTTGGGGAAATATCATTTATTGAAACATGGACCGACGGTAGTATGACCCCAAGTGAAGCACTTTGTGAGGCTTCCAAAAATCTTATAGATTTGTTTGATCCCTTTCTGCAAATGAAACGAGATGTTAATTGTTTTGAAAGCAATGATATTCTTTTGGACTGCACAAGACCATCTTCTTCTCATTGGAACGACATGGATAAATCAGCGAGGGAAGCTATATCGAAGAATACATTCATTGATCAATTAGAATTACCTGCTAGAGTCTATCATTGTCTCAAAAAATCCAATATAAATACAGTTCTAGATTTATTGGATTATACTCAGGAGGACTTGCAAAAAATTAAAAGTTTCGGAAAGAGATCCGTTGATCAGATTGTGAAATTATTATGGGAACGTTTTTCGATCGAATTGCCTAGTAAGAGGTTATAGGAAAATAATAAGTGATTAGCAAATCAGGAATATTCTCAACTAGTAAAAAATAGTTTTTGCGTTTTTGAGGGTCTAATAAATGAATGATCACGAATAAATGAATGATCACGAAAGAGATAAGATGAAAAATTAATTTGGTCCAATTCGAGAATTAGAATTTTCTAATCTAAGGAAAAAGAATTAGTTTTTTTAAGAAATCTAGAGAGTTCGTGTACTAGAACAAGAACTCTCTAGACTGTTGTGAATAGAATCACTTACTCGTTGTGCGCGACACGACAGAAGAATTCCCAATTCTTGCTAGATTCATTTCAAAAGAGTCCCAGAGTTAAAGACCTATCGATGGGTAGAGTTGCTCCAATGCCTGGCCAAACAGCTACTGCAGTACCGATCGCAAAAACCGTCGTGGCGACCGGGCGTCGAAACGGATTTTGAAACCTATTTACGTTTTCTATGAAAGGAACAATCAACGAGCCCGCCGGTACGGACGCCATTAAGAGGACTCCCAATAATTTATTGGGAACTGTACGAAGTATTTGAAAGACAGGGAAAAAGTACCATTCGGGTAATATTTCCAATGGAGTCGCAAAAGGATTTGCTGGTTCACCAATCATTGACGGTTCCGGAACCGCAAGACCCACAGTACATGCAAACGTTCCTGAAATGACTACTGGAAAAATATATAATGGGTCGTTAGGCCAGGCGGGTTCTCCGTAATAATTGTGACCCATTCCCTTCGCTAATTTCGCTCTCAAAACAGGATCATTAAGGTCAGGTTTTTTTGTTATTGGGATAGAGTTTCTACTCCCCCTCGAGAATCGGACGTGGAAATTTCTTCCCACCCGGCTCAAGCAATTCCTTGTGAACTTGCAGATCTGTTGCAAGAGATATCAATCAGGAAAAATCAGTTGAGAAACTCGATAGTTTTGCTTTTTTTTATAAATAGTTCTCAGTACTGATTAAAAAAAACTAATGAGTAGATCATAGTTAAGAATCGTAAGGAATGGCTTATTATCCGAGTCAGCTTAGCTAGAAATTTATCTGCAAAGCTTATAGGATGATCTTATATCCCATACATACATTAACCTTCTTCCGAAATCAACAATGCTTTCGGTAGGTAGAGTCAGTATAGAGTTTTACCTCGTTAAAGATTTAGCTAAATTTTTCTTTAGATCGTTTTTTTACTCCGATAGCGGATTCTACGAGTAACAAATAAAGCCAAATGCAAGGAAAATGATTGCATTTAAAAACCATCTGTGAAACCTCACGAAAATTACAATAAGAATGAGGGGTAGGGTTTGACGAAGCCTAAGAAAATTGGGTTCGATCATGGGAAAAACTCTCCGGGAACCTCTTAAAAAAAAAAAAGAAAGAGTTTTCTTTGTATCCAAGTTTTGATCCCTACTTACAGAATTAGGAAAAACTGGTGGAGAGTCACACGCTTTATTGTGGCAGCGCTCAAGGGGACAACTGCATAGCCTATGTTTTGGAACGAGTCACACACTCCCATAATCCAATCCTTTTCTATCAAACGCTACAATTTGGTTACCCCAAGAATTTCAACGATTCAATTGGGATAATACTATGATCCACTAGAGAATCTATCATCTGTTTCAATGCCAGAGACCAGTAGCAATAAAATCGTTTCATTTTTGAAGAAAAGCTCTTTATTCAACAAAATATTCCTTCTTAGTTATTTCCTCATTAAACACTAATAAATTCTTATTGTTATAAGGGGCCCGAAATGCCCTGCTTACGGATCATCAAGGAGTGCATCGACATGAAAACAGCGGTGAGAAGGGGTAATACAAAAGTGTGTAAACTATAGAAACGAGTTAATGTAGATTGACCCACACTAGCACTCCCCCTTAGTAACTCCACCAATGGAGATCCTATGATAGGAATAGCCTCGGGTACACCGGTTACAATTTTAACCGCCCAATAACCTATTTGATCCCAAGGTAAGGAATATCCGGTTACGCCAAAGGATACAGTTGATACGGCTGGAATCACGCCAGTAACCCAAGTAAGTTCACGAGGTTTTTTGAAACCACCCGTGAGATAGACACGAAACACATGCGGAATCATCATTAGGACCATCATACTTGCCGACCAACGATGTATGGACCGAATAAGCCATCCGAAATTTACTTCAGTCATAATATATTGAACCGACGAGAAAGCTTCTGTAACTGTGGGTCGGTAATAGAAAGTCATGGCAAAACCAGTCGCTACTTGGACCAAAAAACATGTTAATGTGATTCCTCCTAAACAGTAGAATATGTTTACATGGGGAGGAACATACTTACTCGTAATATCATCGGCAATCGCCTGAATCTCGAGACGCTCTTCAAACCAATCGTATACTTTATCAAGATGGGTAGACTTCTTTTTTTTTTGACTCCCCCTCTAAAAACTGTACGTGAGGGTCTACCCTCATACAGCTTAGACAAAAATGTTACTAAAGTTTTCGTTCCATGGGTCAGTTTATCACCCCGTTTTCTACGGAAGCAAAGGAAAAGGAACTGACTGATTCGAGAAATTTGAGTTTGCTCTACAAATCTATATCCTAGATTGTTGCTTGAACCAGTTAAAAATGCTGCTGGAATATATTTTGTCTCGATCCCACGTAAGCCTTCTTTGTCCAAAACAAAAAGAGAATTTTGCAGCATCTTGGGAAATCTTTTCGTCCTATCCATCAAATTATCCCCTACTTATTGGAATAAAAAAAATAGGGTTTATATCGTTCCAATCTTCTATTTCGGGCTTATATGAACCTCAGATCCCTACTGTACGCGACGAATTTTTTTTCCCTGCATCATTCAAGAAGATTTGATGAGTAGCAATTCTTCTTCGTTACCGATTCATAAAACAGCAGAAGTCGCAGGAGAGGAACGTAATTGCCGCTGATTCTTTCAAAAAGAAAATGAAAGTTATCACATCGGATCATCGATCTATAAGAAGTTCCTTCAATTTTTCAATTTCCCAATTACGGCTTACTTTCTCCTACTTGACAAAATTAGTCCCTATAATAGATTCTCATGAATTAACCCTAGTTAAGCCATTGGTTTGTTGGAGAAAAAAGTTCTCGCGCTCTAGATACTAATTCTTTATTCGACTGCTATCCAGCGAGGTAATCATTATGTTGTCCGCAAAAATAGACGGCCTATCTGCTAAAGAAGATCAGTTATAGCGAGTCACACACCCATATTATCAAAATCATTGGAAAAGGAAATCGCACGATTAAGCTACCTATTCTTATTGAAAAATCTGTTCCCAAATTGCCGTCTGGCTCGTCAGAAATAGGGGTCCGATCCTTCGTCTTTACCAACTTATTGGAATGCCATCCAAAAGAACGGAAGAATTGTAAATTTCTAAAATAATAGCTAAGAATACTGCAAATAGAGCCATGAAGAATCCCATGAGGGGGGTAGTTCCCCAACCGGGGGCAACCTTACCATATTCTGAATTGAGCGGTTTCAAAAAAATACCTAAACCGCTAATTTTAGGCTTGCCTCTAGGAGTTTCGTCGATAATCTTTGCAGCCATAGCTTTTTTCTCTTAATTGATTGATAATCGCTGACTTTGTATACTATTATGTCAAAATGAATTTTTATTTATTGGACTATCTAGCAATGGAAACCGCAACTTTGGTCACTATTTTTATATCCTGCTCACTAGTCAGTTTCACAGGTTATGCTTTGTACACCGCTTCTGGTCAACCTTCCGTGGAACTTAGAGATCCTTTTGACGAACATGAAGATTAGTTAAATCGGGAGACCTTCCCAGAGAAGAATATTAGGGATGGTCTCCGATTGATTTTGTTCCCCATATTGCAATGGCGATCGCAAAACCAAGTTGTTTATCTGAAAGAGAAATCAATTTTTTGTAACTCCTACTTTCCTTTACTAGGAACTTTTGGTGGTTCACGGAAAGATATGGCGAAGAATATTATACCTAAAGTGGAGACCAACAGAAATGTATGGACCAATGCTTCCATGGATTCAATCGTGGGATAAGATTATGGAAATAACTTTCGTACTAGTGAAAGAAAAAACCGGTTCTTTCTTTGTTATTCGCCAATGTATCATAGATTTTTTCTTCGTTTTCATCTCGTTTACCGATCGAACAGATTACCGTAACTCATCCAAAGAAGTGGGTTCAGTTGAACGAGTCTACATATGCCAATCAGCAGCTTATATCCAAAAATGTCATAAATCCGATCAGTGAAGGACTAGAAAATGAAATACAGTCGATGAAAAAGGCGCGGGGAAGGGGAAAAAGAGATTTTTAAACAATTTGTCTTTTTGTAGTTGGATCCCCCAATTTTTGAAATGCTCCAAACTCAACTTGAGCGTCTAGGTCAGGATCAATACCAGCAAAAACGTCTCTAAATAGAGTTCTTGCACCATGCCAGATGTGTCCGAAGAAAAAGATCAGCGCGAACGTGGCATGACCAAAAGTGAACCACCCCCGTGGGCTACTCCTAAAAACACCATCCGATTTAAGAGTGGCCCGATCAAACTCAAAAATCTCGCCCAGTTGAGCACGTCTGGCATATTTCTTAACCGTAGCAGGATCACTGAAGGTAGCACCGTCCAGCTCACCGCCGTAAAACTCAACATTTACACCCACCTGTTCAACACTATATTTTGATTCCGCCCGCCTGAATGGAACATCGGCTCTCACAACACCTTCCCCATCTACTAGAACTACCGGGAATGTTTCAAAAAACGTTGGCATACGGCGTACAAACAATTCGTGACCTTCCCTATCTTTGAAGCTGGCGTGACCTAGCCAACCAACAGCTATTCCGTCACCATTGTCCATTGCACCTGCTCTGAACAAACCACCCTTAGCAGGATTATTACCAATATAATCGTAGAAAGCTAATTTTTCGGGAATCTTAGACCAGGCTTCCGATAAGCTTAAGTTTTCGGACCTACTGGCACGAATTCGCCTATCTATTTCTTGCTGGAAATATCCTTGATCCCATTGATAGCGAGTGGGACCAAATAATTCGATGGGAGTAGCGGCGGAACCGTACCACATGGTTCCGGAAACTACGAAAGCAGCGAAAAACACAGCGGCTATGCTACTGGACAAAACGGTTTCAACATTCCCCATTCGTAAAGCTTTGTATAATCGTTGAGGTGGCCGAACACTGAGATGGAATAGACCGGCTAATATGCCCAACACACCTGCTGCGATGTGGTGAGAGGCTATTCCTCCAGGAACGAATGCGTCGAAACCCTCGGCTCCCCAAGACGGGTCTACAGGTTGTACCTTTCCTGTTAATCCGTAGGGATCTGATACCCAGATACCGGGACCAAATAGACCAGTTACGTGAAATGCCCCAAAAGCAAAACAGAGCACTCCCGACAAAAAGAGATGAATACCAAATATTTTGGGTAAATCTAAGGAGGGTTTTCCCGTACGATCGTCGCGGAATAGGTCCAAATCCCAATAAACCCAATGCCAGATAGAAGCTAGAAATAATAAACCGGACAGCACGATGTGAGCTGCCGCTACACCCTCATAGCTCCAGATACCTGCATCGGTTACAGTGTCTCCAGTAATGCCCCAACCTCCCCATGACTTTGTAATTCCAATGCGTGTCATAAATGGTATAACAAACATACCCTGTCTCCACATCGGATCAAGAACTGGGTCGGATGGATCAAAAACCGCTAATTCGTAGAGAGCCATTGAACCGGCCCAACCGGAAACTAAAGCAGTGTGCATTAAGTGCACAGAAATTAGACGACCGGGATCATTTAGTACAACAGTGTGAACACGATACCAAGGCAAACCCATGGAAAACCCCTTTTTGTTTGTAGATAAATGAACGCCGTGCAACTTTCTTGCATTGTAGGCTTACGCCACGGATATACGTAGGAATGAAAGAGAAACAAAGAATTGACGAATACTATCTACTCGATTCGGAATCGAGATCCAGTTAAGCCGAGATATAGACGGAAAACGACTCCGAATCCGCAGGAATTCGGGCGGGTTGCAGCAATAGCCAAACCTCCTTATTCTTGTTCTTCCAACGAGAAGAAATCCATGAATATTTTACCATTAACATGCTTTATGTAACAATGCGGAGATTGTTTGCATATCCGCAGCACAAGACTATCTGGATTCCTAACTGTTTAAGCATTTCCAGCAAAGTACACTTCAATCCTTTGATTTTGGATCCGATTCTGACAGGGTATGTTACAATTGAGCATACCCCTAATCCTATCTGGATCTCACGTTTTCGTTCCAGAGATAAATAGAAATTCTTGATTATTAGTCCATGCCAATTGGTGTTCCAAAAGTGCCCTTTCGTCTACCTGGGGAAGAGGACGCAGTTTGGGTAGACGTGTAGAACAACTAATTGATTAAAGCTGAACTAACACACTCCTTTTTTATTACTTAGCGTATGATCGGCATGTCAAAATGTCTTTGAACCATTCAGAATCAACCAGTTTTTGAAGTAAAAAACCTAGCGAGATTTTCACTTCTGAATCATTTTGGAATCCACGGCTAATGGAGACTAACAGATTGTCCAGGCTTCGTTCGTTAATTCCGCAGAATCTATAATAACGAGATAAAGTACTCTAAGATTAATAGATACCAATAGTGGAATCGAATAGAAAAAAGGGGGGCCTCGAATCATTCGTTCTACACGTGCGGATGTCGATTGGATCGCCACCCCCGGAGTGGAAAATGAGCCCAAAGATTTTTCTCATGAGCACCTAATTTCAAGAAAGAAGGGATTGGTAGAAAGAGGCATGTTTCTCAGTGCGCCAATCACAAAGTGGTTCAAGATCATTGGGAAATGAATAAAACACACACACACACAGAATTGAACCAAGAATAACAGGACCAGGGATTTGTAGAAACAGAAAAATTCGGTACAAGAACTAGCTCCGCATTGATCCTTAAGATTGTAAATAAACAAAAGGGAGAGGGTTTTACTAATTTTTCCTGCATGTTCACCGTACTGTTTATATTCATTTCTATACATTCTGGAATCTAGGGAGCCGTATGTTTCTAACGAGGCTCGTACGGTTCTGCGGGGGGGGGAAAGAGGACCTATCCTGATCAACCGGCTTTATCGGGAAAGACTACTATTTTTGGGTCAACAGGTAGACGATGAGATTGCAAATCAATTGATTGGTATTATGATGTATTCGAATGGAGAGGACGAAAGCAAAGATACGTACTTGTATGTGAATTCACCTGGTGGGGCCGTATTAGCAGGAATATCGGTCTATGATGCTATGCAGTTCGTGGTACCAGATGTACATACAATTTGTATGGGATTAGCCGCTTCTATGGGTTCTTCTATACTAACCGGTGGGGAAATCACTAAACGTATAGCACTGCCTCACGCTTAGCGCCAATGATTTGTATGGCTTTATACTATGCCTTCACCCAATAAATTTCGGATGATTCGGGTAATCATAGCATGGCATTTGGAACCCGATGAGATTCTTTCGGGTGAGTTTCAGAAGAAGAGGTAAGAATCACGTTATATCAAAGTTATTAAACAATTTGATAAAATGATTCATTTGTTGAGCAATCTAATTTTTACAAAAATTGATAGTTTAGCGTCACAAAACTTGTAAAGTAACAATTGGATTCACTGAATTTTTTCTTCCGAGAAGACTTTTTTTTTTAATGCAAAGGAATTCTTGTGACTGATGAAGTCTCGGTACAGCTTCCTACGGCTCACCGTCTATATAAAAAAGTATCCATACCAAACTTTGGGATTGCTGGAAGGATAAAGCAACGGAACCATCGTAGTACTTAAGGAAAGGATGGTCCATGGTGCCTATGAGAAACAAATCATAGACTAAATAGGGTGAAAAGGAAGAATTAGAAATATGTGTGATTGATGGATACTGTCGTCTTTTTCAAAACTTCCCCCTCATCCAATAAAAAGCCGTATGCAAAACCATCTGCCCGTACGGTTAATTTCAAGTAGAATGAGTCCACTTACTACATTAGGGTCACGATCCACCAGCCTGCTAGTTCTCATTATGACGGACAAGCAGGAGAGTGCGTCACAGAAGCAGAGGAAGTTTCAAAACTTCGTGATTGTATTACTAGAGTTTATGTACAAAGAACCGGCAAACCCTTATGGATGATTCCCGAGGATATGGAGAGAGATGTTTTCATGTCAGCGGAAGAAGCGAAAAATTACGGAATTGTAGATTTTGTAGCGTCAGACAATTCTACAGATTCAAAATTCATATGGTAAGCTGTTGCTAACCAATAAAAAATCATGGGGAAATAAAGAAATATTTTGGCATGAAAAAGAAAGAGAAGAAAAAAAACGGACGAGTGGGTGAGGTGGGAAGCTCCGCTTCTCTTGCAAATACCAAGGCTTCATCCTAGTGATCTTCCTATTCTGTCCTCTTCCAAGAATTAAAAATAGATTTTAATAGGAATAATAAAGACAGTACTAAAGGATTGGTTCATTCTTTTTTCAAGTTCGTTCCTATAGATTACTATTCCTCCCACTGCTTGTCCAGCTAGATGCATATAATTCTCCCTAATAATAATAAATCTGATTTCAAGGAGATTTGAAAAATCACCGCGGTTAGGAATATTCTGAACCAATCATTTTATCTGTTCGAAATATGCCAACCAACCAACAACTTATTAGAAAAGCAAGACAGCCAATTGAAGGGGGAACAAAATCCCCTGCTCTTCGGGGGTGTCCTCAGCGACGAGGGGTATGTACTAGGGTGTATGTGTGACACGTTTGAATCGAAAACTCATAAGCGGCCTGAAGGAAGAGTAATCCTTCCTGTTGGAATGAATGAGTCGACGATTTTTCATCCGTTTCTTTCGGTGAGAAACGGGAATTCATGGTAACAATCGGTGCAAACCCGATCATCTCAATATGAGAAGAAGCCTAATTTATCATCGATGACAAAGTGGAATCTTTAAGCGAAGTAATAGAAACGAGTATCTTCTTTATCTACTCGTGACCCCGCAATGACAGTAATTACGGATCAACGATTCTGCCAACTTCTGGAATGAAGCATCGTTACTACACATGTAATCCTTTCCTTTGTGTTTGACAAGAGGATTTAGCCATACTCTGTCTATCATAGGGGATCAGGTAGAGCCGGAGTTTGGTAGAAGTACGATTTACCAACAGCAATTTCATTTTACCTCATCTTCAAGGAATCTCAAGCTCCGGTGCATAGGGAGGATCCATCTGTCGCAAAAATGCCATGGAAACTGTGAAATACAGAGAAGCTTCTGGTATAATCCCAATCCTTTTTGTTTAGGGAGTATTTAGTTCAGAATGTTTTTCTTGGGTAGGAAAGTCGGAGAAGCAAAAGCCGTTGGAGTATCTAGTTCCCACATCAGATATAAAGCTTTCTGTGCGTACGAGACAATTTTTTCTTTTCTACGTCGATATTGACTATGTATCTTATGTATAATTCAAATGTTTATCATGTTGAATAAACAATCTAATTAATGATAAATTAGTAATGGGAAGAAAGAGAATCAATGTATAATCAATAGTTTAACAGAGTATTAATAAACTGATTTGGTTTTATGAAAACTTGATTTTTGATGGGGGTAGGCATCTAATGACCAGGGTAAAACGCGGATCTGTGGCTCGAAAGCGTCACGAAAAGAGTCTCAAAGCAGCATCCGGATTTGTCGGGGCTGGTTCCAAATTGTTCAGAACGGCAAACCAGCAAGGAATAAAAGCCCTATCCTATGCTTATTCAGATAGAAAGAATCGAAAAAGAGAATTTCGACGTTTGTGGGTAACCAGAATCAATGCAGCGGCAAAAAAAAACGGGATCAGTTACAGTACTATGATCCACTATTTGTACAAAAAACAAGTTTGTTTGAATCGCAAAATACTTGGACAGGTAGCTACTCTAGATGCTAAGTGTTTCTCCGCGCTCGCACAGGCAATTTGTACACAAATTTCTTGATCACCATTTAACCTCTCCGGATGATGTTTTCAATACTTACTTCCCCGGAGAGGTTAAACGGTCAGTAACAAAATTTGTTTATTCCGCGACAAGGCTGTCAATTTTGATTTGCTGTTTCCTATTCAATCCGTTTCTTCTTCTCATTAACAAAATATTCTTTTTAGAAAATGATTTGACTCTTTGAGACCTATGAGTCAATCCCATTGAGACCTATGAGTCAATCCCAGTTTCTGAACTATCTAGTTCTCGTTACTAGAAAAGGGTAGTAAAGCTAAGATACGAGCACGCTTAATAGCAACCACTACTAAACGCTGTTGCTTCGGGGTTAACCTATTCATTCGTCTTGATAGAATCTTTCCTTGTTCACTTACAAATCGACGTAGTAAATTAATATTTTTATAATCAATAATTTCTTCTGATCGGATAGATGGAAAACGTCTGCGGGAAGATCGCATCAACTTATTCATAGTTTGTTCCTCTTTTCCTTCCGTAACGGTGGTTATGAACACTACATACCATTCATTTTCCAACAACAATTTGTTGTGAATCGCTCATTTTTTTAACTCTTTGTAAATAGTATGCTCGTAACAGCAGGGACAATACTTCCTCAATTCGAGTCGAGTAGATATATTGCGACGATTCTTACGCGTAGTGTATCGAGAAATACCCGGATATTTTTGATTTGCCCCTCGACGGACACAAGCGGTGCATTCCAAAGTAATAGTTACCCTCGCATCTTTACTCTTAGTCATAGCATCACATGAAATTGATTTAGATTAATTGGGAGTAAGGGGAAAATTAAAAACACTTAATTAATTTTTTTCTAACACTCGCAAATTTCTGCAAGAATTTATCTGCTATCGGTCGAAGAGTCGGAAATGACTTATTTACTTAGAGAATTGGATCTTTTCCCGTTTTGTCGAATTACTCGCTACTAAATCGACTAGTAGAATGGGAACACCAAAGCATCTGGAAAGAATCGATTGATCTCTATTAATGAACCAGCTGACAACCCAAACCATATTGTAGCGAGGACTGGAGCCGTTGATAAGTAAATCTTTAAGTCCCGCATCGTGCAATCTCCTTCTTTTTTTTCTCTCCATCTCCTATCAAACTTCCTACACTTGATTCCCTCTCTTTTTTCCACTGACTTGAAAACAATTAGATAGAAATCTAGGAAATGAAACTACGATCAGCAAAATTATTAAAAAAATTTTTTAACCCATTTTAATCTAAGCAGGAAACGAAAAACGATAAGCAAGAACTTATGTTGTATACAATCTATGTTTGGGTTCAGTAGCCAAATTTGGCAACCATCAGCTATAATGATTTGAGCGGAATCCTACCGATTTTGAAACACTGATCGAAAATGGAGGTTAATAGGGATGTAGCGCAGCTCGGTAGCGCGTTTGTTTTGGGTACAAAATGTCGCGGGTTCAAATCCTGCCATCCCTATCTTTTGCGTGTTTCCGACGGATTGTCAATACAATCATAAATGGGAAATACAACTACCCAATGCTTTGCTTTGTTTCTTTGGTTTCCGTAGCTTTTAAGACTTTTCCCGTTTTGTTTCTTCTTTGTTCCATAAAATATTTCTAATTCAATCCGGTACCTCCCCCCCCCAAAAAAAAAGTAAAATATTAGTAATATACGTCAAGAAGCGCCTTTAGTTCAGTCTGGTAGAACGCGGGTCTCCAAAACCCGATGTCGCGGGTTCGAATCCCACAGGGCGCGTCTACAAAAATATATAAATCGAAGTGAACAAAAAACTGATTTTTATGAACCTAGGGTTAATATAGAAAAGATTCCCGTTTATTTATCTATTTAGATGGTCTGTTCCAGAAATTCTTATATATACTTTGACAGTGATGATGGAAACACAACAGATAGTCAGAATTGAGGGAAACCCTAAATACATAAAAAAGGTTTGATTGTGTTTATTAACGGATATCCAGTTGATCACCCCGTCGATATTGTGAATACGCAGTTACAAATGATCCAGCCAAAGTTATTGGGATTAATCCTAACACAATTCCGGATAATAATGCTTCAACCATTTGAGTTTATGAAAAGAATGTTAAGGTAAAAATACTCACAGTAGCAAATCCCATATTAATGAATACTAGATGAGTACATTGAATTACTAGGAGCTAAAAACTCCCCTTTGTTTCTTTCAACTTTTCATTCATATTTTTAATTTACAAAAGCTGGATTCTATTCAATCCAATAAATAATATTAGGGTCACTATTAATACGGACAGCAAAAAACCAAAATAGCTTATTGAAATAAACATGGATTAATATACTAAATAAAACTATGGGATAGATTAGTATACAATTTCAGGAAGTTATTCCTTATATAAGAAATGGTAAAGTAGCAGTATTTGGAAACTAGAATAGTTGTATAGCAATAATTTTTTTTTAAGTTTGAAAAAAAAAAGTTCTTTCAAAAAGATTTTGCTTTACCGACGATGGCGGGGACGTACCCAAGTCCAATCTCCGGAAGGTCCTCCATAATATTCTTACTCGGAATGTAAAATAACGAATTGACTAACATTCGTCATGGGCTATGACAATGCAGCAATTCCGGTTCATTCGTTAAAAAGTATGTCACGGAATTGACAAGCAGCGGCTCGGATGTGTCCCACGCCTTCCTTAGACCATTGTATCAAAATGAGGACCACCTGCCGGGACAGAATAAGCATTTAAAACACTTTTTTGCTACTTCCCTCCCTGCATCAAGCATATATAATGCGCTATGACAGTGAATTGTAGAATCGATTGGTGAACAAAACAAAAAAGGGTACGATCTACGTTGTATAACTGAAGTATAACTGAAGGGTCTTCTCATAGTAAGCAACCGATAGACTGGGATTGATTGTTCTAGAAAGCAAAGATAGATTCAGATGTCAATTGATTTACCTACCAAGAGATTACAGATGGGGTTTAGATGTACGGGAAATACATAAAGGATTCTCAAACGTGTTGGGATACAACTCGAGCAATGAACTGCCCCTAAGATTACCCACCTTAGGATATCTGTACAAATTCCATATGAACTATGCATAAAGAAACAAATAAAAAGAAACAAATAAAATAGTTAGACTAGCTTCTCTTCGGTGACGTGGATCTGAACTTCTTTCTCTACGAAAGAACCTTAAAATCAATAGAAGACATCAATATGATTAACGAGGATTTTGTTATAAAAAAACGAAAAGATTATTACTTTAAGAAAACTTTAAGAGAAGAAGATTGAATGAGGAAAAGATTGGCGTGATGAACACAACACCGTCATCATCATTGTTTGCCGTGATTCACACCAGCTGTCGTCTGACTAGGATACTCTTATTTCGTTTAATTCCAATCTTGCTGCTTTGTGGAAGGGCTAGCTATACTAATCCAGTATGTTTCGAATATACCCTTGGTATTATAATGACAACTTAATCAGGGTTAGCAAGATGGTCTTGCCTGGTGGGTTTTATTATACCCCTCATATCAATACTTCCAATTCCTTATTTATACTACAACGGAGTACGGAGCGAAGCATGTCTGGAAATACGGGAGAACGCCCCTTTGCTGACATTATCACCAGTATTCGATACTGGGTTATCCACAGCATCACTATACCTTCACTGTTCATCGCGGGCTGGTTATTTGTCAGTACAGGTTTGGCCTATGACGTCTTCGGAAGCCCTCGACCAAACGAGTATTTTACAGAAACCCGGCAAGAAGTTCCTTTGATAACTGGCCGTTTTGACTCATTAGAACAAGTTGATGCATTCACCAGATCTTTCTAGGAGGTACCAATGACTCTAGACAGAACCTATCCGATCTTCACCGTTAGGTGGTTGGCCGTTCACGGATTAGCTATACCCACGGTTTTCTTCTTGGGATCAATATCAGCAATGCAATTCATTCAACGATAGTCTGTCCTTACATGAGCTTTGAATCCATGACACAACCGAATCCGAACAAACAAAGTGTAGAATTAAATCGTACAAGCCTTTATTGGGGACTCCTGCTGATCTTCGTACTTGCTGTTTCATTCTCTAATTATTTTTTCAATTAAATATTGAAATGATTAATCAACATTGATTGGGAATTACTGATATACCAACCATTTATGACTGTTCATGTCTCGAGTCGCGACCAGATAATGAGACTGAGAATATGGCTGGGGGAGGATAGGAGAAATGGCCAATTCCACTGGAAGGATTCCCTTGTGGCTAGTAGGTACTGTAGCCGGTACACTCGTAATTGGTTTAATGGGAATATCTTTTTATGGGGCTTATTCCGGATTGGGGTCATCCCTTTGATAAGAAGTAATATTGAAAATCTTTTTATTCCACCTGAAATACCCCAAAAGTAGTCGGGGAAAACAGAATGATTAGCAAAATATGTCATTTTATTGATCTCTGTATGATAAAAAAAAAATCAAGAGATCCTTCATTTGATCATATAACCCTCTATGAATCTGTGATGGTATCAATTCTTGAATCGAATTACCAATCAAATAGTTTTTCTAAATAATACATCAATTTTTTGCGATTCAATCAAGATTGAAAAAACGAACAATTCGATCGATTCTCTGCTGGAGAATCGATCGAGGTTTAGTAAACGGTGATTATAATTATTCTTAATAAAAATGAAAGCGTGGTACCAAATTCAAATTAATATTGGGCTCCTTCTTTCTACAATTCTCAATTGAAAAAAAAAAAAGCCAATTCTTCAAGGGGAATGATTCAACGAAATTAGTTACGTGAGTTTCCCCCTAAGCCTAGTACCAATTAAGTGATGGAACTGCGAGTTTGTACCCGATAGAATCACAGGCAAATCCTAAATAGTTTACTTCTTGCTACGTCAACAAACAAAGGACGAAAACAAAGGACGAAAAAAGAAAGAAGAAAATAATGGGGAAGGTACAAAATAAGTTCGAAAATTCATCTCTGCCAATTGCACTTTTTCAAACTGTTTTTTCTTTAGTACTAAGAATATCTGCGCCAAGGTAACCGAGGCAAAAAATATTAGAAGACCTTGAATGCGTGATGGATCTTGAAGCACAATCTCTGCTTCCCCTTGACCAAATCCACCAACATTAGGGTTGTTTGTCAATGGCTGATCAACCCTGACAGATTCACCTTCTGAAACAATGAGTTCAGGTCCGGGGGGTACAACATCGATGACTTCGCGTCCCTCAGACGTTCCTTCAATAGTAATTTCGTATCCGCCCTTTCCCTCCTTGCGTATTATCTTCTTTATCCTTCCAGTTGTCGAAGCATTATAAACCGTGTTATTGCTTCTGCTTCCATCGGGGTATATTTGTCCCCTTCCTCTGTTTCCCCCAGCATAGATAGGATATTTCAAAAAGTGTGCTCCTTTACTAGTCGTAGGATCCGGCGAAAGGATTGGAAAGACGATTTCACGATATGATTTACCTGGAACTGGACCTATCACAATTATATTTTTTTTCTCGGGACGGTAGATCTGAAACGAGAGTTTTCCCAATTTCTCTTTCAGCTCAGTTGGTATACGTTCAGGAGGAGCTAATTCGAATCCATCGGGTAAGACAAGGACAGCACCAACATTTAAACCTCCTTTTTTACCATTTGCAAGAACTTGTTTTATCTGCGTATCATAGGGGATCTTAACAACTGCTTCGAATACAGTATCGGGAAGAACAGATTGTGGGACCTCAATATCAATAGGTTTTTTGGCTAAGTGGCAATTGGCACATACGATACGTCCAGTAGCTTCGCGGGGATCTTCATAATTCTGTTGCGCAAAAATTGGATACGCATTTGCTACGGATGGATAATTGACTTCTTTACTAATTATTAGTACTAGAAGTGAAATCAACCACTTATTTACCCAAATGTTAGGAATATCTTTGTGCATAATTTGATGATTAGTACTTAATCAGATTAAGTCTTTTTCCTTTCAAACGGACGGTTTCCCGACGATTCCTACCTACTATTACATAGTCATCTATTGCGTATGGCTGTAAAAATTCAAGGATAGCCTATTATTACAAAAAGGAACCTATTTCTCAACGAGCGAGGGAATGAAAAAAATAGTTAGAACCAAAAAAGATAAAAATGGACTTTCCCAGAAGAGTCAGAGTAATCCATGGTTGGGAGATAAATAAGAAACGTAGCAGAATGAAAATCATTCGTTCATCGTGTGATAAGTTGCTACGATTGAAGGCGAAGCGCGATTCAAGTGGCGGAAGATCCAGTATTTAAAAACTGTATCTGAAATAACTGGAAAGGTTGATACGAAGCAAGAAATCACATATTTGTTACGAGCAAGCCCCAAATGCTCTAGGAAACAACCCGTGATAATTTCCCAACCATGGGGGGAATGAAAACCGACACGTAAATCAGTTAATGAAGGGATAAGGAACGCTTTCATTGTGTCATTCAAACTGTAAAATAGCTCTTGAATCCACGAATTTGGAACAGCAAGTCTTCTTCGACCCATTGCAAATAAAAAGATTGAGGTGATAATACTAGTAATATCGGTTGCTAAACGCAAGATTGTTTGAATATTGGCTTCATTATACATCACCACGGATTGAATTGTTTCGTTGCAGCCATCCGTATCGCAATTCCACAATTTAATACTGTTAGAATTTCCCATCGTTTCGTTCAACCAAAATAATCCCTCAATTTCCTGAAGCCGACTTAGAGCCCTTTCTTCCTGAAATGAGTTGATAAATATTTGTGGCTGAGACGTATTCCAGAATTGTCTAATCCATGGTTCTAGAAATCTCTCTTTTATAACAATTGTAACTAGAAAGGGAAGAATGATTAAATATCCAATATATCTTATAGAAGATAATGCTTGATACCTAGCCAGTTGAAAATCGTGAAGTACCAATGGGCTAGGATGACTCGTTAATTCTGCTTCAAATTTGGATAAAGTACGATTTATGGATCGTGGTATAAAGCTTGTAGATTCATATGCCGTTGTCCCGCTGGAAGAGTCGATTGATCCATCGACCGCAACTTCCTCGTTCAAGGGATCATGAACTCGGGATGTCGGGGAAATACTACGGTAATAATCTTCTATATTATTTGAATTATTTAAGAAAAGTTCAATCCAAGCTAATTTTCGATTCATTTCCTCAATCTTTTTTTCCCTTTCTGATCTATATTTTTTGGACGAACCACAAGGAGAACGTGTCGATCGATATTTCTGAGATAAAGGATTTGACGGGAGAGGGGAAGTCTCCGAAAGACAAAACGGAGATATCGTGGGATGGTATCTATTTCTTTGTTGAGATTTCTTCCTCAAAGATACGTTGCTTTCTTTGAGATCGTCGTCTCGAGACCCAACCACCCATGATTGGAATCGCTTACTCTCAAAAAACAGTTCTAAATTGTTGCAAATTTTTGATAAAAAGAAATTGATTCGGCACTCTAAAAGACTCCAATATATGAGACATAGATACATTTTTTGTATTACTGTGTTTTTCTGAGCCTCTGCGGATCGGGCCCATCTATAATAATTGGTAGATGATTCTGTTTGTTGATGGAATAAGAAGTCTCTTTTCCGCAGATATTTCATTTGCTTGCTAGTCTCATAAGCTCGACCCAAAGAACGATTCGGAGCCTTATAGAACCATTGAAGCAGTTTCCGACGATATAGCTCCATATTTTGCCCACTTGCCAAGAGACAGAAAGAATTTTAAGGATCTATAACTAGCTGAGCAAATTTCTATCACTAAATCCTAAGGGAGTTTGAACCGAGTAGCAAAGCGCTTATAACATCTATCTATCTATTTCTATTAGATAGATATTTGATGTGATATAGTTGGGTAGACATAAAAGACATATCTGCGCGTCTCGTGGAAAAAGAATTGATTCTAAATTGGTAATACAAGTGCAGGAATACGTGTCTGTGTTTGCTTTTGTGTGCGTCTAAACCTTCAATTAAAAATCCTGAAAGCTTTCGATTGATACGCGTAGGAAACGGGCAGGTTCAGCAGCTTTTTCTTCCATTTCATCGAAAGATGAATTTTCACCTATACGGGTAAGGGGAATATTTTGCCGACCCCTCACTTTTGGGTACAGGATCCGACGGGGGTAAGGACCTTCCCTAGTCTCTAATCCAACTGCTTGAATATCTTTTAGTAAAAGTCGGATGCAAATGCGGCGGTTCCTTCCAGGGAAACCCCATCGAAAAATTAACAAAAGCCCTTCTCGTTTGTCGAACGAATTATATCCACTACCCACATCCCATAACACGGTGCAGAACAAGTAAAACCCGAGAAAAAAACCCGCGGTACCGTAAAAGAACATGACAATACCTTGTGGAATGAAAACAATTTGTTCGGACGAAAGCAAGGAAACCGAATCCTTTCCAATATAACTGGAAATTCCGACCAGTGAGAAGCCCAGCGAGCCACAGACAGGGATGCAAGACCAATAAAAATTACTGGATGTGCGAGAACCTTTGACAAAATCTATTTGAATCCATTTGGATTGACGAACCATTGCTACTCCCCCACTTTATTCCATCATAAAGAATTCAATCTAGTTTTTTATTATTTCTGAGTCTTACTCGTATCCGTGTTTCCAGTTCATTCTATTTTTGATGAAACACAAGCCTATTGTGGAACAAGTCCCTCTTTTCTGTTTATTCATCCACTTTAATCTAGAGAACTTGAGAGTTAACGAAGAAGGACAAGGAGCAGCTATGGTTCCTGCATTTCTGAAACCATGTTTGTGTGCGCATGTGTGTACATATACACACATGTACACACGATAGATGCATAAACGTCTAAGTGTCTCTACTTTTCACGGGATTGACCGAACCACCACAAATTGATTCTCTGGAAAAGATCAGATAAACAAGGATTTATAGGATTTCTTCCTGCTCCACATAAAGAAATAAAGAAGCCATGGCGATTGCTGGAAACAACAAACCCACTAGGGGCACGAAAATGGAGGGTAAATAGGACGCTGTCATAGTGGGATTACCTCAAGTAGTACAAGGAAACACAATTTTTTGACTATTTTTGACTTGAATTCATAAGGTTACCGGTCTTTCTAATTTCTAATGATAGTCTTTTTTTCTCACAAAAGAAATAGTTTCTTTGAGTTTTCCTACATAAAAAAAATCGTTTCTTTATGATTCTGAGATTCGAAACGGACGTAAGGACTTTGAATTTCTTTCTTTTCGATAGGTTAATGGGGACCTACAATAACTCTGAATTTCATCAAATTCAAATTTGATTGTGGGGTGGGAGAACAACAGGCATGATCCCCGACAGTACCATACCTTCAAACGGTACCGTAGTCGGTGACGAAGAAAAGACAGAGAGTCTTAAGGAAATAAAATAGTTCATGATAATTTTTTAGTAACAGATGATTGTTCTTCTTGACGAATGTGAACAAACATAGGAAAGAAGAGGCAAAACGTAAGTCGAAGAATATTAAAGAGATTGCTGTTTTCTACACGGAGCTGAATTGTAAAGCTCGGAAATTTCGCTTAAAACACCCTTTAAAAGATTACGCGGAACAATTAAATCAAGTAATCCATGATCAAATAAAGATTCGGCAGCTTGAAACCCATCAGGTATTCTTTGACGCAACGTCTGTTCAGTCACCCTTTTCCCGGCAAATGCTATATATGCTTTGGGCTCGGCAATAATAGTATCTCCTAACATGCCAAAACTTGCAGTCACACCACCTGTGGTGGGATAAGTAAGAACTGAAATATATAATAACTTATTTTGCATCTGATGAATTTGTAGAGCGGAAGATATCTTAGCCATTTGCATTGGACTCAACGTTCCTTCTTGCATGCGTGCCCCTCCAGAGGCACAGACAATTACGAGGGGTAGGGATCTATCCGTAGCATATTCAACTAAACGAGTAATCTTTTCACCTACTACGGAACCCATGCTTCCTCCCATAAATCGAAAATCCATAACACCAAGCGCAATGGGTGTTCCGTTCAAATATCCCATACCTGTTTGGATAGCATCGGTTAAACCTGCTTTTTCCTGCGAACCTGTGATACGATCCTGGTGGGAATCCTCATCAGAGAAACCCAAAACATCTTTTGCAGTCATGTTTTCATCCATTGGAATCCAAGTTTCACTATCAATCAAGGGTTCAGTCCTTTCCGTACTTGTCATGGATAAATGATGGCCGCATTCTTCACAAATACCCCTATTTTGTTTCAAAAATTTAACATAGAGCATATTCCCACAGTTGTCACATCGGGTCCATAATGCTTTCTTAGTACCAATATTCACGCTTCCGTCTCTTTCCCTCTCGCTTAAAACATAACCTTTGGTAGCTTTTTCGAAAGAAGCTCCAATTAATCCACCAATTTTTCGTTTATCTTCAAACCAATTCCTTACAGACATAGGAATCTCCTCATCATTTTTTATAACTCAATCATTTGAAAAAAAAAAGTATGATTTGATCGAATTCGATCTTATGAATGAAATGAAGAAAAAGTCGAGGATTTATTCACGATAGAAACGCCCGGATCATCGTTTTCTTGAAACGAATATCAAATCAATGTCAGGTCCAATTCGGAAAGTGAACTCGTGAATTGATTATTCGTCCGATTTAATCATATGTTAAGAATCTATGAGTATCTATCCAACTATCTCAAAGAAAAGTTCTAAAGATAAGAAACAATGGATATGATTATTTCTTTTCATCATACGACTACCTGCTCTCAAAACATTAGTCTTGCTTCTTCGTAAGAATCGGAAGGAGGGATTTGAACCCTCAGGTTGATGGACTGAAATGACCATGCGATTCTATCCGCTAAACAACCAATCCTAGTTAAAAATCAGGGGACATAAAGAGTACCGGGAAATAGATTGTTTCCCGATACTCTTTATAAGTTTTGTGGGGTTGATCTAACAAGTAATATTTGTAGATGTTTGATAGAGTTATAACGTATCAATTGTTTCATATTCAAATTTGATTTCTTTCCACACTTCACAAGCAGCAGCCAACTCGGGACTCCATTTAGCAGCTTCGCGAATAATTTCATTACCTTCACGAGCAAGATCACGTCCTTCATTGCGGGCTTGTACACAAGCTTCTAGAGCAACTCGATTAGCAACAGCGCCCGGTGCGTTTCCCCAAGGATGCCCCAAAGTTCCTCCACCAAACTGTAGGACAGAATCGTCTCCGAAGATTTCTGTTAGTGCGGGCATGTGCCACACATGTATACCCCCGGAGGCTACGGGTATCACGCCTGGCATGGATACCCAATCCTGGGTGAAGTAGATACCACGACTCCGGTCTTTCTCGATATAATCGTCACGAAGCAAATCGACAAACCCCAAAGTGACTTCTCGTTCTCCTTCGAGTTTTCCGACTACGGTTCCTGCATGGACGTGGTCCCCACCAGACATGCGTAGAGCTTTAGCCAATACGCGGAAATGCATACCGTGGTTTTTTTGTCTGTCGATAACGGCATGCATTGCACGGTGAATATGTAAAAGCAATCCATTATCTCTACAGTAAGAAGCCAAAGTAGTATTTGCGGTGAATCCTCCAGTCAGATAATCGTGCATGACAATGGGTGCCCCTAGTTCCCTAGCGAAGACTGCTCTTTTCATCATTTCGTCGCAATTTCCCGCAGTGGCATTTAAATAATGCCCCTTAATTTCGCCAGTTTCAGCCTGAGACTTGAAAAGAGCTTCTGCTACGAACAAGAAACGATCCCTCCAACGCATAAAAGGTTGGGAATTAACGTTTTCATCATCCTTGGTAAAATCTAGTCCGCCACGGAGGCATTCATAAACAGCTCTACCATAATTTTTGGCAGATAGTCCCAGCTTGGGCTTAATTGTACATCCTAAAAAGGGGCGACCATATTTGTTCAATTTGTCCCTTTCGACTTGGATACCATGAGGAGGACCAAGGAAGGTTTTCGAATAAGCAGGAGGGATTCTCAGATCTTCTAAGCGTAAGGCCCGTAAGGCTTTGAATCCGAATACATTACCTACAATGGAGGTGAGCATATTAGTAACGGAACCTTCTTCAAACAAATCCAAAGGATAAGCTACATATGCTATGTATTGATTTTCCTCCCCAGCAACGGGTTCGATATCGTAGCATCGACCTTTGTAATTATCAAGACTGGTGAGCCCATCAGTCCAGACTGTGGTCCACGTACCTGTAGAAGATTCTGCAGCTACTGCAGCTCCAGCTTCTTCGGGAGGTACTCCGGGTTGTGGGGTCATTCGAAAAGCTGCTAAGATATCAGTTGCTTTTGTTTCATATTCGGGAGTGTAGTAGGTCAATCGATAATCTTTAACACCAGCTTTGAATCCAATACCTGTTTTAGTCTCCGTTTGTGGTGACATGGGTTCCTCCCTACGACTTGAGTGGTGAATCCTGCAAAGACAAGATCTGCTCGACATGGGTGAAGTAATCCGAATCGTAGCGCGACACGGGTCTAACGAGACTCAAAAAAACCTGACCTGTTGAAAGAATGTCCCAAGTCTGGGACATAAATATTTTATAATGCATTTTGGTCGGAGTGCAACTGAAATTTATTGATTGACTGGAATTCCAAAATTCTAGGACATCTTAATACATTGACTCAGTAATCCTTTCATAGTTAGACTGATCGATAGAGAAAAAAGCTATTAAACCCAATATATGGTCCGTTTGGACGAACAGGCAAGTTGCAAGAACGAACAGAAAAAGAAGAGAACAAACAATTGGAAAGAAAGAAATAGATATCTATTTCTTTCTTTCCAATTGTTTGTATAATATTTTTAATCTACCCATCTCTTCGTTTTTGTCCATAGAAAAAAGTTCTCTTTTCGAGAATTAGAAAGAGTGAAAAATTTGTTTGTGCGGTGAAATTTGAAGATTTTTTAGCACTCGTTTATCCATGACATGATTAGTTACCGGATACTTCTATTGATTCAATAATCGAATAAAGATAATACACCAAAATAGTTATGAGAATCGGCTTTTTCTATTTCGGTATTTCCAATTTGATGGAAAAAAATGTGGGATATATTACCCAGATCATCGGACCAGTATTAGATGTGGCTTCTGCCCCAGATAAAATGCCCAATATCTATAATTCTTTAATAGTTAGAGGACAAAACGCGGCAGGTCAAGAGATTAATGTTACTCGTGAGGTGCAACAATTATTGGGAAATAATGAAGTCAGGGCTGTAGCAATGAGTGCTACGGATGGTTTGACGAGGGGCATGGGTGTCACCGATACGGGGGCTCCCCTTAGTGTTCCCGTCGGTGAGATCACTCTTGGTCGAATATTTAATGTTCTTGGCGAACCCGTGGATAACTTAGGACCTGTAGAAGGCGGTACAATGTTTCCAATTCATAGGTCCGCCCCTGCGTTTACACAGTCGGATACTAAACTGTCTATATTTGAAACAGGAATCAAAGTTGTGGATCTTTTGGCTCCATACCGTCGAGGGGGAAAGATCGGTTCGTTCGGAGGGGCCGGAGTGGGAAAAACCGTTCTTATCATGGAATTGATCAATAATATCGCCAAAGCTCATGGAGGCGTATCCGTATTTGGCGGAGTGGGGGAACGTACCCGTGAAGGTAATGATCTTTATATGGAAATGAAGGAATCGAAAGTCATTAACGAACAGAATGTATCAGAATCAAAAGTGGCTTTAGTTTATGGTCAGATGAACGAACCCCCGGGAGCTCGTATGAGAGTTGGTTTAACCGCTTTAACAATGGCTGAGTATTTTCGAGATGTTAACAAACAAGATGTATTATTATTCATTGATAACATTTTTCGCTTTGTCCAAGCGGGATCAGAAGTTTCTGCTTTATTAGGTAGAATGCCCTCCGCTGTGGGTTACCAACCAACCCTTGGTACAGAAATGGGATCTTTACAGGAAAGAATTACTTCGACTAAAGAAGGATCAATAACATCCATTCAAGCTGTTTATGTACCTGCGGATGATTCGACCGACCCGGCTCCCGCTACAACATTTGCGCATTCAGATGCTACAACCGTGCTATCCAGAGGTTTAGCTGCTAAAGGTATTTACCCCGCCGTAGATCCCTTAGATTCGACTTCGACTATGTTACAACCTTGGATCGTGGGTGAGGAACACTACGAAACGGCGCAGGGGGTTAAGCAGACCTTGCAGCGCTACAAAGAACTTCAAGATATTATAGCCATTCCAGGACTGGATGAATTATCAGAGGAGGACCGTTTAACGGTAGCTCGGGCCCGAAAGATAGAGCGTTTCTCGTCACAACCGTTTTTTGTAGCAGAAGTCTTTACTGGGTCTCCGGGCAAATACGTTAGTTTGGTAGAAACCATCAAAGGATTTCAAATGATTCTTTCTGGAGAATCGGATAATCTTCCTGAGCAAGCTTTTTACTTAGTTGGTAACATTGACGAAGCTACTAGGAAAGCCACAACTTTACAAGTGGAGGGTCAATAAAAGTATGGGACTGAATCTACGTGTAATGGCCCCTAACCGAATCGTTTGGAATTCTGAAGTTCGGGAAATCATTTTATCGACGAGCAGTGGACGGGTTGGTGTATTGCCCAATCACGCACCGCTTCTTACAGCTTTGGATATGGGAGTGTCAAAGATACGTCATGATGAACAGTGGTCTACGATGGCACTAATGGGCGGTTTCGCTATGATAGACGATAACCAAGTAACAATACTTGTTAATGAAGCGGAACGAGCTACTGAAATCGATCCTGAAGAAGCTCGAGAGACGTTTCGGACAGCTCAGGCTAACTCAGCTAAGGCCCAAGGGAAAAAAGAGATGATCGAGGCTAACTTGATATTCAAAAGGGCCAAAGCTCGATTAGAAGCTTTAGATCCTAATTAATTACAGTTTTTCTATCTCCTAAATTGTGAGAAACAAAAATTGGAACGGTTCAAGAAGAAAAAATGATTTAAGTAAATAGATATTCCTTCGGGAGTGCCACGAATTTTGCGCTTACCCCAAAAAATTATCTCAAATCATAGAACTTATTAGGTATCGACATAACATAGTATGGTACCTAATAAGTTTTACCTACTATTGGATTCGAACCAATGACTCTCGCCGTATGAAAGCGATACTCTAACCGCTGAGTCAAGTAGGCCTTTTCTCTCCCTGTTATTCCATTATACTTGGTGGAATGATCGAAAACAACGGTGATACCAACAAATAGTGGATCTAAGTTGTAAAAGAAAAAAGAAATTTGTTCCTTTTTTTTTCTATTATTTTGCATTTTTCCTTGCATGATTCATTTTTATTGACAAAATAGTTTGAGTATGTATATACTAATTTTAGTAGATTCTATAAAGTTAAACTGATCGGGTCAAGGGCTATAGCTCAGCGGTAGAGCACCTCGTTTACACGTGCGCCGATGCTTTTTGAAAGGATTCATCGATGTTCAACCGATTCACTCATAAGGTTTTGCGTGAAAAATCTTTGTCTTACTTCATTAGCTAGGGATATTGAAAAGAACATTAGCATGACAGAAAATGTAATCTTAAAAAGATTCTTAAGTTGATATGGTAAATTGGTAATCCATTCTATGCTAGAGGTACTACTCACGAGGATATTAACAAAATCTCTTCTTCGTTTTATGAGCTCCGAGGTGTAAGGAATCTCATATACCTCTTCCAAGCGATAGAGAGCTTTTCCTGAAAAAGCACAAATTTGTCCCTGAATAGCAAACCTACGTCAACGTTAACACTCCTTTCAAGACACTTCGGGATTGCTTTGCCTATGTTATCAAACACTACTCGGGTAAGCATACGGAATCATCTTATTATCTCTCTTAATTGAAACAAAGAAGATTGGTGCATCGAAAAGGTCTGTTTATTCTGCTTCATAAATAAGCGACGTGTCGATATGAGAGCCCAATGCTTTGAAAAAAGCATGTTGGGTTCGTAGAGCAGGTCATTAATCGAATAATGGAATTTATTACATAAGAATTTCCTTAATCTATTTTGATTTGCATAACCGAGAATGTCTACGGTTCGAATCCGTATAGCCCTAATCTTCTATCAAGAATTTGTTAAAACAATTTCTTGATAGAATTAAATAGTTTATTAGTAATAAGTACTAGATTTCTGACAAGCGGGGGTTCCTAAAAGAGACTTAAAGAATAGCTATGGGATGAAAAGTCCATCAATCAGCCGAGTATTCTTCAGAAAATCAAACTGAAGTGTTTATCCCGATAATATTTGAACCTAGTCCACTGAGGTAGGGACATATTACTTGTGTATTTCTATTCAACACATGCTATAGTTATTTACCACAGGTTTTGTCTCCCCGTGTCACGAATGACCCAAAATCTCATATATTAGGCCGTATCTGATCTCTTATTTATTCGTTGTTACGGGGATGGACAACTCAGCTTAGAAGGAATTGACACCTGAATACTATTACGCAATAGAATAGATCATACTTGGAAATCTCCCTCTGCTTATCTTATAACTGTTATAACTGCAAACTAATTAAGTATTTTTCCTATCTGCTTTGCCAGCCAGTGTGATCCTTAAGCGAGGGAGAAGAATTCGAACCAAAAGGAGTATGCGAATGTTTTTGCTCCACAAGCACGATACTCTATGGGTCTTCTTACTAATCTCCATTTTCGTCCCTTACTTAGCTTTTTCAGTTCCCAAATTTATTGCGCCTGTCCGTAAAGGACCAGAAAAGTTGGCAAGCTACGAATCGGGTATAGAACCAAAAGGGGACATCTGGATCCGGTTTCAAATTCGCTATTATATGTTCGCCCTAGTTTTTGTTATCTTCGACGTCGAGACGATCTTTCTCTATCCTTGGGCTATAAATTTCCAAGAATTGGGCCCATTTGCTTTTATTGAGGTGATTATCTTTATACTTATATCAATAGTTGGCTTGTCCCATGCATGGCGAAAAGGAGCGTCAGAATGGTCTCAATCTCCAAATTTTTGAGTGATAACCGTCAAATCAATATTCGTGAAACTCAATTGATAAATTCTATAGAATCTTTCTTTCCTGAACAATACCCTTCTCATTCAATTTTTTTAGCTAATTTGAACGATTTTTCCAATTGGTCTAGACTCTCTAGTTTGTGGCCACTTCTCTATGGTACCAGCTGTTGCTTCATTGAATTTGCTTCACTAATTGGATCACGATTTGACTTTGACCGATACGGACTAGTGCCGAGATCCAGTCCTAGGCAGGCGGATCTTTTAATAACGGCTGGTACGATAACCACGAAAATGGCCCCGTCTTTGGTTAGATTGTATGAGCAGATGCCAGAGCCCAAATATGTGATTGCAATGGGTGCCTGCACGATTACCGGCGGCATGTTCAGTACAGATTCCTACACAACTGTTCGCGGGGTGGACAAATTAATCCCTGTGGATATTTATTTGCCGGGTTGTCCACCGAAACCAGAAGCTATTATTGATGCTGTGACAAAACTTCGCAAAAAAATGGCTGGGGAAAAGAATAAGGATCGGATTGATCGATACAATCGAAGAAAGTATTTCACGTTGACTCATAAATTTGTTGTACCCAATCTCGATATTAGTTCATACGATTATCGAATGTACGATTCATCCCCAAAGTTTTTAACAGATATATCTTTAGAAACGTTTTTAGAGGTTGTGAAAGACAAAAGTGAGGGATCCGTATCAGGAACCGACATATGAATGATTAGGTGTCAGCCAATATGAATTCCGATAGTGAAAAAATGTTTGATACCAACACGCAGAGTCCATTATCTACTTGGTTAACTAAACACAGGTTAGCTCATAGACCTTTAGGTTCTGATTATCGAGGTGTTGAAATCCTGCAAGTAAGGGCGGAGGAATGGTCATCTGTAGCTGTTGCCCTATATGCATATGGTTTTAACTACCTTCGATCTCAATGTGCCTATGACAGAACCCCAGGAGGTTTTTTAGTTAGTGTTTATCATTTAACACGAATGGAAGATAATGCGGATCAACCTGAAGAAGCATGTATAAAAATATTTGTTTCGAGAACAAACCCTAGGATACCTTCAGTCTATTGGATCTGGAAAAGCTGTGATTTCCAAGAGCGAGAGTCCTACGATATGCTGGGAATCATTCATGATGGTCATCCGAATTTCAAACGTATATTAATGCCAGAAAAATGGGTTGGTTGGCCTTTGCGTAAAGATTATGTTGTGCCTGACTTTTACGAACTACAGGATCCTTATTGAGATGTGGAACTAATTTCAATTTGATTTTGTATTACAAAGTAGATCTGAATGAATGGGTACACATTAACTGGAAAAGTTCCACTCTTGTTTTGATTGATCCGTTAATGGTTGTTATCATCCCCATTGCAGTGCTATCAATATCTGGAAGAATTGAGATTGTTTTTCCTTCCTTGTTTTCTCCCAACTGATTATATATGCCAGGAACCAGATTCGAACTGATGACACGAGGATTTTCAGTCCTCTGCTCTACCAACTGAGCTATCCCGGCCAATTAATCAATAATTATTTCTTTTCTTTCTTTTTTCAATGGATTGAATTGCTACTCTTTTTGCTGACTCAAATCCGTGAATTAGTGTAGAGGAACTCTGAACTTCCAATTTGTACAAGTGAACCCTTGAGTTTTTGAACTCGTACAAAGGGTTCACTTGCAAACCATCCATAATAAAAAGATTCGTAGTGAAATGTCACTACATTGACCTAATTCGGTTAAGCTTCGGATTTTAACATAGCAACTATCCGTATCTATGATTCTAACGTATGACTTTTTCTCAAGAAACAGATAAATCCTTTGAATAAAAAAGGTTGCTTATTGAGATACACCTTTCTTTTCCCTGTCGGGGGCGTATACTCTAACGAACTCTTACAAGCCAGGAATTATGTCACTTTTGCCCCTATATTATTTATTGGGGATAGAGGGACTCGAACCCTCATGGTTCTACAAAAACCAACGGATTTTCCTTCTACTGCAATTTGCATTGCTGTTTCCATGAACAACGCAGAATTGGACTCTACCTCAATTCGTGGCAATTTTCCATCAATCTTCACTTTTTCTAAGAAATTATTCTCTGTTTGCAAAGAAAACGAATGAAAAACAAAGAAACGGAACAATCTAATGATCAATAGGAATTGAAGAAATTGAAGAACTATCTCTTTGGTTAGCCAATCCTTTCTAAGAAAAAGTTTTTGTTAGGTTTTTTCTGCAGCGAATGATTATCAAGAATAAGATCCTCTTTTTTTCAAGGAGATAAAACCCTGACCTAATTTTCTGGAGTGTTCACCTGCTGGAATTGCCCCCATCGAGTCTCTGCACCTATCCCACTTATCCTAAGGATATCACCCTGGATCTGAGATTTGGCTCAGGATTGCCCACCAAATAATCCTAGGTTCCCCTGAATCTGAGAGCTACCACTCGGTACGTTTCCATACCTAGGCTCAATTCGGTTGAGTCCGCAGCGTCTACCATTTCGCCATATCCCCTCCTAAGCCCCAGGATAACAAAACTAAATGTTTGATCAATTTCAAAATCTTTTTCAATTCAGAGTAACGAAGAAAAAGCAACTCTTTTGAGTATATGGTCAATGTGAGTATATGATCAATGTGAGTATATGGTCAATGCTTGCATGTTGCTTGTTTATTCATCAAAATTATACCTTAATATTTTGATCAAATCAATAAATTGGTTCCAAAAATAGCAGAAAGGGCTTGGTTTTGCTCGATACTCATAACGAATCAATGTTGACTCATCACGATTGCAGGTTCCTTTTTTTATAGTATGGGAGTTTTGCACCTCCCAATTCGAGAAGACCCGTCCAGTATTTGTGAAAGAATTTGATTCAAATTCAAGGGCACTCCGATTATCAATCAAAGGTTACTGGTTCGATTCTAAAAAATCTAATGGATAGTAATGAAAAAGAGAATCAATTTTGTTAGTTCCTTTTTATCTATTTCTTCTGGTCAGAGAATTTGAACCTTTAAGAAACTGAAACTTCGTTTGTCTCCATTCTATTATATGCTATGATTGTTATATATACTGAACTTGATGAGAGAGTTAAACGAGTGGTACTTGCAGCATCATCTTTACTCTGATCTTCAAACCTTTGATTTTCAGTTGCAATACGTTTACGGAAAAGGAGCCCCTATGTCTCGATATCGAGGACCTCGCTTGAAAATAGTACGTCGTCTAAAGGATTTACCTGGGCTTACGAGCAAGACGTTAAACCCAAAGAAAACACGGGTCGATGGTGATCCGTCTGCTTCGAGGAAAACATCTCAATTTTGCATACGATTAGAAGCTAAGCAGAGATTACGTTTCAACTACGGATCAACAGAACGCCAATTACTTAGATATATTCGAATTGCTAGGAAAGCCGAGGGTTCAACGGGTCAGGTATCATTACAATTGCTCGAAATGCGCCTGGATAATATCGTTTTTCGACTGGGTATGGCCCCCACTATCCCCGCAGCCAGACAATTGGTTAATCATAGACACATTCTAGTGAATAATCGTATGGTGGATATACCAAGCTATCGTTGCAAACCCAAAGATATTATTGCTTCGAAAGGCTTACTAACCCCTTCTGGGACACTCAAATCTATTGGTACCGAATCCTTCAAGAGGAATGAAATACCGGACCATTTGACTCTTTTTGCAACAGAAGCTAATCAAACAAAAGGATCGGTGAATGGGATCGTGAATCGAGAATCTATCCATTTGAATATCAATGAATTACTAGTTGTCGAGTATTATTCTCGCAAAGCCTAATAAAAAGTCTTTAAGTTCTAAAAACTTTTTGTGTGTTTTTTCTTTTACTAGCTCTACTATTTTGATCTTCACGACGTGAAAGTGTCATAAGTGCAAATTGAAATGTTGAATTGAATTGGAAAGAGTGTCAACTCAGCAGAACGAACAGCTTTCAACAAGAACTTTACACCTTTTTAGAAAAATAATTTACGTTGTTTTGTTTTGATAGTAAAGGACTCCTTTTTATAGATTGCTCGACGTACCTCCTCTCGTAGTTTCAGCTTGGCCTATATCAAATCCCCAAGCTGGATCTCGGGAATCCATAATTTGTTTAAATATTGTAAAAGAGGGGGAATCCAAATACTGAAAAAAAGGAAAGGGAGGGATTCGAACCCTCGGTAGACGGGGACCTACATAGCATTTCCAATGCTACACCTTAAACCACTCGGTCACCTTTCCCGTCATGCAGAAGACCATGCACATAGTGTAGCGACTCAAATAGCAGTGTGACAACATAATCCAATACTTCTTGTTTGGGGAGGCAAAGCAGGGGCACGAGATCTCATTACAGGTTCATTACAGGTAGGCATTTCCCAATTGTTATTGCTATTGAGAAGTGGAACCAAAATAAGCTATTCAAACACGGAAAATAACTCGGTTCCAAAAATAAAAGTTTTGACACTTATTAAATCTTTTCCGTCGGTAGTTCTTAAAAAAAACTTTGGATATTTTCTTCCCGTAGGTAAAGACCTAGGAATCTAGTACGAAATTCATGGCCTCGTACCTTCGATGATAAATTTCCGTTTTAGGCAATGCCCACAATACTGTTTTTTATTGTATCCAGAATAATCCAGAAGGTTCTCTTGACCTTGAAAGTGTAGCAAATGATGTGATAGAAAGAGAATAATCTAGAAATATACAGATCTATTATTTAGATTTTTTACTTATGTATTATAAACAACAAGATTTCTTCTTGCAAAATGCTCGCTGGTTTAATGATTCAGTAATAAGCGTAACAAAGAACAATATCTATGAAAGAATTTAATTAATTATGCCTAGATCTCAAAGAAACGATAATTCTATTGATAAAACTTTCACAATTCTAGCAGACACCTTATTGCAAATTTTACCAACGAGTAAAAGAGAAAGAGAAGCTTCTATTTATTATAGGGATGGTGCGATTCGAAATAGAAATTAATCATCTTCCTTTTGTACCAAATTGATAAGATTACAATCTTAATAGATCCGCTTCCGGTGAAGGTGTGTTGGTTGATAAACAAGTCCTTCCGTCGTGTATCCACGATTGATGCAACCCCCACTGCTCCCGCTCCAATCTCTGGCGGATCGTAGTATTAAGCAGGGGTTAGACGCATAAAAGTATCCGCGATGCACAAATCTGTGGGTAAGCATAGGGAATAAGCATCACGTGTAGGAACTGACAACACAAAGTCTTCGTTACTATTTGGAATACATATCATACTTTTGTGAAATGGATCCACCATGATTGGGGCAGCAAAAACCCATCCCGTTTGTATCTCGGATACCCCTGAAATCATCGGAGACTGTCGGGGTAGCGAATCCCCGCAACACGCGAAGCGTCGGGAACGAAGAAATTGTCATAAGATTTCTTAAAGGCATTAGGCTACCGTATCTTACTATCGCACGGGTACGGTCCTATTGACAAGAGAATTCTTGACAAGAAGGATGGCTAGAGATCGGTATTCTTGGAAACACTAGCCCCTGCTTCTGAAATAGCCTGTAGGTAGAATCGGTTCCAAACATTCTTCCCTGGTTGTATATCAAAAGCAGGAGGAGCCGTATGAGATGAAAATCCCAAGTACGGTTTCGTAACGGAGCTCATTACGTGGGCGACCGTAACGGATGTCAGCTCAATCTGAAGGAGAATATGCTGAAGCATTACAAAGCTATTACAGAGCGATGCGTTTAGAGACTGATCCTTATGATCGAAGTTACATACTTTATAATGTGGGTCTTATTCATACAAGTAATGGCAAACACGCAAAAGCCTTGGAATATTACTTCCAAGCATTGGAACGAAATCCGTTTTTGCCACAGGCTCTTAATAATATGGCTGTGATCTGTCATTACGTGCGATTATCTATGCTACAGGATCTGTCAGTTCGTAACTGTTTTGGCGAAAAAGGCTTTCCACAAGCATATTTCTAAGCAAGAAATATTTCAAGCTGTGAGATTTAGTGTCCCTCAAAGCGACCTGGGTTTGGGGTGCACGACAAGAGCCTCAAAATACTATGGATAATCGAGTGAATCGAGAAAAGTAGCACCGTAAAGATTCGTTATTGAAAATCTGGGTTGATACAGTAACATGGGTGGTCTACCCAAGTCAAGGGGTTATACAATTGATTTTTGTAAGAAAATCAGTTGTAGAGAAGTGATAGACCACGGTGCAGCATCGAGTCCTATAAGAAAAACAAAAAGAAACTATTAAAACGGATCCTTAGAGTAGGATAGTTAGTTCTTGTGTAAAGGGACTAGGAGTATGGAAAAGATTCTATTCTGGTTGTACAGAATTAGAAACCACTATTATCAACTAATGCTTATTTCTCCATGACTGGGAGAAAAGACGAATCTTTCACTATCATTAATCTATCAATCGGTAGACTTTCATTATGAATAACTAAAAGGGGCAGAAAGAATTCGCAAGAATACCTTGAGCCGTACGAGATAGGAAACTCTCGAGTCCGGTTCTTAGGGAGGGTCCCTCCACAGTGGGAGATTATCCATCCCGATCGAGGGGAACAGGCCATTCAACAAAAAGATGCAGGAGCTTCAGAGGCTTGGTTCGATCAGGCTGCTGAGTATTGGAAACGAGCAATAGCACTTTCCCCAGGTAATTACATCGAAGCACAAAATTGGTTAAAAATTACAGGGCGCTACTCCGGGGGGGGGTAAATAGAGATTGATAATCAGCAAGAAGAGTTGAGGCAAACGAATTCATAAGAATCAAAATCTTTTTTGTCCCCTATTTTTATTTGGCCCCCTCCCCTATCCATATTTAAACCCTCGAGCTTCTCAAACAAATAGTTCGTTCCACAAGGTCCATGAAGCACTTATTAGCCATGTAATAATAAGATTAAATGCCTGCCACGGATGAATCTTCTACCATAGACGTTCCAGTTTTAAACTCATAGAGGAGAAGGGTGTTTTATGTTATATAAATCCAATCTCTTAGAAGTTTTGTATCTCCTGTCGGTAGGTTGTTGCTATCCTTCGTCCAAAGAGAGGAGAATCTCGATGACTATTCGTTCACCGGAACCAGAAGTCAAGATTATGGTGGAAAAGGATCCCGTAAAAACTTCTTTTGAGAAATGGGCTCAACCGGGGCATTTCTCAAAAACTCTAGCTAAGGGTCCGAGCACGACCACGTGGATCTGGAACTTACACGCTGATGCTCATGACTTCGATAGTTACACCAACGATTTGGAGGATATATCCCGTAAAATATTTAGTGCTCATTTTGGTCAACTAGCCATTATTTTCATTTGGTTAAGTGGTATGTACTTCCACGGAGCTCGTTTCTCGAATTACGAGGCGTGGCTAGATGATCCGACCCGCGTAAAGCCTAGCGCTCAAGTGGTTTGGCCGATAGTCGGTCAAGAAATACTGAACGGAGATGTTGGAGGGGGATTCCAGGGAGTACAAATAACATCTGGATTTTTTCAGATATGGCGAGCAGCTGGAATAACCAACGAGTTACAGCTGTATTGCACTGCCATAGGCTCCTTAATTTTTGCGGGCTTAATGTTTTTTGCCGGTTGGTTCCACTACCACAAAGCGGCTCCTAAATTGTCCTGGTTTCAAGATGTAGAATCGATGCTAAATCATCATTTAGCAGGCTTGTTAGGACTAGGTTCCTTAGGTTGGGCGGGACATCAGGTCCACGTTTCTTTACCCATCAACCAACTCCTAGATGCAGGAGTTGATCCTAAAGAGATACCTCTTCCTCACGAATATATTCTTAATCGTGATCTTATGGCTCAAATATATCCCAGTTTTGCAAAGGGATTGACTCCCTTTTTCACACTCGACTGGTCGGAATATTCAGATTTTTTAACTTTTCGGGGAGGATTAAATCCAGTAACGGGGGGATTATGGTTGACTGATACGGTGCATCACCACCTAGCCATTGCTGTTCTTTTCCTGGTAGCTGGTCACATGTACAGAACAAATTGGGGTATCGGACACGCAACGAAAGAAATTCTTGAAGCCCACAAGGGTCCTTTTACTGGTGAAGGTCACAAAGGTCTTTACAAGATTTTGACGACTTCGTGGCACGCTCAATTAGCAATCAATCTCGCTATGTTGGGATCCCTTACAATTGTAGTGGCTCATCATATGTATGCTATGCCTCCTTACCCATATCTAGCTACTGATTATGCTACGCAATTATCCCTGTTTACGCATCACATGTGGATAGGTGGTTTCTTAATAGTCGGTGCAGCCGCACACGCAGCCATTTGTTTGGTAAGGGACTATGATTCGACCAGTCAATATAATAATTTATTAGATCGTGTCATTCGGCACCGTGACGCTATAATTTCACACCTCAACTGGGTATGCATATTCCTGGGTTTTCACAGTTTTGGTCTGTATATTCATAACGATACAATGAGTGCCTTGGGTCGTCCCCAAGACATGTTTTCCGATACTGCTATTCAGTTACAACCCATATTTGCCCAGTGGATACAGAATACTCATGCTTCCGCTCCTGGTTCAACCGCACCTAATGCTACTGAGGGTACCAGCCTAACTTGGGGTGGTGGCGAACTGGTAGCGGTGAGTGGTAAAGTTGCTCTATCACCCATTCCATTGGGTACAGCAGATTTTTTGGTGCACCACATCCACGCATTTACTATTCACGTTACTGTATTAATCCTATTGAAGGGTGTTTTGTTTGCCCGGAGTTCCCGCCTAATACCCGATAAAGCAAATCTTGGTTTCCGCTTTCCCTGTGATGGACCGGGTAGAGGAGGTACCTGCCAGGTGTCCGCATGGGATCACGTTTTTCTGGGATTATTCTGGATGTATAACTCCATTTCTGTTGTGATATTCCACTTTAGCTGGAAAATGCAATCCGATGTATGGGGTAATGTGAGTGAGCAGGGAGTAGTTAACCATATAACCGGGGGAAACTTCGCCCAGAGTTCGACAACAATTAATGGATGGCTACGCGATTTCCTATGGGCACAAGCTTCCCAAGTTATTCAATCATATGGTTCTTCTCTCTCAGCATATGGTCTATTATTTTTAGGAGCCCATTTTGTTTGGGCTTTTAGCTTAATGTTCCTATTCAGTGGTCGTGGATACTGGCAAGAACTAATTGAATCAATTGTTTGGGCCCATAACAAATTGAGGGTCGCTCCTGTCACACAGCCTAGGGCCTTGAGTATTGTACAAGGACGCGCTGTAGGGGTGGCTCATTACCTCCTGGGTGGAATTGCTACAACATGGGCATTCTTCCTAGCAAGAATCATTGCAGTGGGATAATGGCTAGGAGGATTCGAGGAACACTATGGCATCAAGATTTCCAAAGTTCAGCCAGGGTCTGTCCCAAGACCCAACTACTCGTCGTATCTGGTTCGGTATAGCCACTGCGCATGACTTCGAGAGTCACGATGATATTACCGAGGAAAGACTCTACCAAAAAATATTTGCCTCTCATTTTGGTCAGTTAGCTATAATTTTTCTTTGGACCTCAGGAAATTTATTCCACGTGGCTTGGCAGGGTAATTTTGAAGCGTGGGCGCAAGACCCATTACATGTAAGACCAATTGCTCATGCTATTTGGGATCCACACTTCGGTCAACCAGCTGTAGAAGCTTATACCCGAGGAGGGGCTACGGGTCCGGTAAATATCGCTTATTCTGGCGTATACCAGTGGTGGTATACTATCGGTTTACGCGACAATCAAGATCTTTACAACGGAGCTATTTTCTTACTAGCCGTTTCTGCTTTGTTCCTATCAGCGGGTCGGTTGCACTTACAACCCAAATGGAAACCAAGCCTTTCCTGGTTCAAAAATGCTGAGTCTCGCCTCAATCATCATTTATCGGGACTTTTCGGTGTAAGCTCCTTGGCTTGGGCGGGACACTTAATTCATGTAGCTATTCCCGAATCCAGAGGCGGACACGTAAGATGGGCGAATTTACTCACCGCATCTCCACATCCCCAAGGGTTAGGACCATTTTTTTCAGGTCAGTGGAGTATTTACGCACAGAATCCAGATTCCAACGATCATTTATTTAATAGTGCTCAAGGAGCAGGAACCGCTATTCTAACATTTCTGGGAGGATTTCATCCACAGACTCAGAGTCTATGGTTGACCGATATTGCTCATCATCACCTAGCCATTGCTGTTGTGTTTATCATCGCTGGCCACATGTACAGAACAAATTTTGGGATTGGCCATAGCATAAAGGAGATTCTGGAGTCACATCTTCCGCCGGGGGGCAGATTGGGACGTGGACATAAAGGACTTTATGATACAGTCAACAATTCACTACATTTCCAGTTAGGACTTGCTCTCGCTGCTTTAGGGGTCATCACTTCCTTAGTGGCACAACATATGTATTCCTTACCCGCTTATGCTTTTATAGCACAAGATTTTACCACCCAAGCCGCACTTTATACCCATCACCAATATATTGCTGGGTTTATCATGGTGGGGGCTTTTGCACATGGGGCCATATTCTTCATTAGGGATTATGATCCGGAACAAAACAAAGACAATGTATTGTCAAGAATGTTGGAGCATAAAGAAGCGATAATATCCCATTTAAGTTGGGCTAGCTTATTTCTAGGTTTCCACACTCTAGGTCTTTACGTACATAACGATGTCATGCTAGCCTTCGGAACTCCAGAAAAACAGATTCTTATTGAGCCCGTTTTTGCACAATGGATACAATCCACTCATGGCAAAGTCTCGTATGGTTTTGACGTGCTTCTATCCTCGACAGATAGCCCAGCATTAAAAGCTGGTCAGAGCTTATGGTTACCCGGTTGGTTAGATGCTATTAATAATAATAGTAACTCATTATTTTTAACTATTGGACCCGGAGATTTTTTGGTTCACCACGCTATTGCTTTGGGTTTACACACAACCACGTTGATTCTAGTGAAAGGTGCTTTAGATGCGCGTGGTTCCAAACTCATGCCAGATAAAAAGGAATTTGGTTATAGTTTTCCTTGTGACGGGCCGGGTAGGGGAGGTACCTGCGATATATCAGCCTGGGACGCTTTCTACCTAGCCGTTTTCTGGATGCTAAACACCATTGGGTGGGTCACCTTCTACTGGCACTGGAAGCACATCACTCTGTGGCAGGGAAACGTTGCTCAATTTAACGAATCCTCTACATATTTAATGGGCTGGTTGAGAGATTATTTATGGCTAAATTCGTCACAACTTATTAATGGTTATAACCCCTTCGGCATGAACAGTTTATCCGTTTGGGCATGGATGTTTCTTTTTGGGCATCTGGTTTGGGCTATTGGATTCATGTTTCTCATATCCTGGCGAGGCTACTGGCAAGAATTGATTGAAACCCTGGCTTGGGCCCATGAGCGCACACCCCTAGCTAATTTGATAAGATGGAAAGATAAACCAGTAGCTCTTTCAATCGTTCAAGCGCGATTAGTGGGTTTGGCACATTTTTCTGTAGGTTACGTATTCACCTACGCCGCATTCCTCATTGCATCTACATCCGGTAAATTTGGTTAAATATCAAATAAAGAAAAAAGATAGAGGGTTTCCATTTATGTATACTCGCTATTCTGCCCTTGCGTTGAGCTTACCTTTGTTTTGGAAGAATCCAAAGGTAAGCTCAACCCGTTTCGTTCACGACTTGAACTTATTCTTGAGAATAAAAAAAAGTAGGATAGATAGAAGGGAAAATTATGAATATAGTTGGTTCAATCCAAAATATTATTTCAATATCTTTTATTGATTAATCATGGCAAAAAAGAGTCTTATTGAAAAAGAAAAAAGGAAAGAGAAATTGGTAAAGAAATATGATTCTGTTCGTCAGTCCATGAAACGGGAGATAAAAAAGAGTTCATCGATACAAAAGAAGTTAGAGATTCTAGAAATGTTGCGATCCTTGCCGCGCAGCAGTACTCCCACTCGCTTACGTAATCGATGCTCCCTAACTGGACGACCTAGATCGAATTATCGATATTTTGGTTTATCCAGACACGTATTGCGTGAAATGGCACATGATTGTTTGTTACCTGGTTTAAAGAAATCAAGTTGGTAATTAAAGGGTAATCCCTCTGCACACTTCATACAGAGGAAATCCTTGAGGTAATTAAAGCCATTAGTCCCCTTCTTCATTTAGTAATTGTCTAAGGAATTACTGATGTTCAATGTAATTATTGAAAAAAATGTATAATAATTACATTGAAGAGGGGGTTAGGTTAGACACGCGGGGTAGAGCAGCTTGGTAGCTCGCAAGGCTCATAACCTTGAGGTCACGGGTTCAAATCCTGTCTCCGCAAAGGAATATGCTCATTAATTTTGGAAATAGTCCGATATGACCCTAATCCCTTTAATTCAAATCCTTTTCTCCGTTGATTTACTGAATTAAAGCCCTATTTCTTAAGAATTTCAAAAAACAATAAAGAAACTCTTTTAAGTTCTTCTATATACTTTTTTTTTCTTAGGTTTCCTTTTTGTAAATCAGGAGAAAAACGAAGAAATTCCTAAATACTTTTTATGACCCTTAGTTGCTCCCTTTGTCATATCTCCTTCTTATCGTTGAAGACAAGGTTATATATCTTGGAAGAATTGGTGAAACATTCTCTTTGATATTCAATCAAAGAGTTTTCATTGAATTGCTTTTTCCGATGGAGAAAAAAGAACGGGGGGAATCTTTCAATGAAAGATTAAATTCAATTAATCGAAGGAGATAGTATTGCTACAAGTGTTTTCCACTCAATGTATTCCAACAATGTATTCCAACAATGTATTCCAACAATGTATTCCAACAATGTATATCTACAATTTCAATAATGTATATCTACAAGCCCTTTTAACTCAGCGGTAGAGTAATGCCATGGTAAGGCATAAGACATCGGTTCGAGTCCGATAAAGGGCTAATTGAACATCTACTTGCGGGATTAGATTCCAAAATTAGGTTCGGTTTATTATCTTGTTCTCAATCCGTCTTTATCTATCTTTTGTATGTTGTCAATATGTTATATCTCATTGCAACATTTATTATTATTATGCGCTACAGACAATACTGCGTTTTTATGGATATCAATTCAACTTCTTTTTTTGCGATAATCAATACGACATTATTAATATCATAATGTATTATTAATGACAAGGGTGGACTGCCAGGTAAAGTAACCCTCCCTCAGAACGTATTTTGAAGTCTTTTGAAAATCCTTCTCATAATTAATAAGAAAAAAGGATGGTAATAACAATAAAAGGTTCCGCCTTTTTTAGTATTCCTTCCCTGACCAATTCGAGCGAGAGCATTGAGAAAGATGAAGTGATCTACAGCAGATATATCTATTTCTTCTTCTATATATTTCTAAATATAACTTTTCGTAACTTAAGCAATTTGGTTATTCTTCTCGTGAGGATCTAATCTGGATCATTGCTACCTGCAGATTCCCATCACCATTCATAAATATTCTAAAGAATATTTTTTATTCTCTGTGAAGGAAGGGTTTTGCCTCTGGGAGGGGTTGCAACATCCATAAAAATCTTTCCCGATTTCTCATAGGATTCCGGTGTAATGCCCTGTTTTCAAATCGGGGACCAAATCTTTTTTTCCCCCATCGGTTCGGCAACAATTTTGCCTGTGATTCCTATCTATCCCGGTGGATATGGGGGATTTATCGACCACCCCCCCCCCTCACACATATTCATCTAATTTTTTTGATTCAGCAACAAAAGCTTTCGAAATCTATTGAAGATTGGTAAAATAAACTTTGAGAAATGTATGAATCATAGTGGAGTGGGGAAAACAGAGGTGCGGGTCACAGCATAGGTATCTTCTTACCCATCCCATCCATCTAATTATCGAATTGCAATCCCCCCACCCGCCTCAAAGATCATGGAGGAGGAAAGGAATATCTTTTTGTTCGTTCAACCCTCTCCCATTTCTTTTCCTGGAAAAAGTACTAGTTAGGGGTGGGTATTAAACAACCGAACTGAAAAAAAATTGAAAGAATACTACTAGTTGCTCGATCCAGAAGAATGTTCTTCTTGTGGAGTCTCGAACTGTAAGTAGGGATGGAGAGGACTATTATTGGAACAAGTCAAGATTGACAAAATTATGGAAGAAGAGAGAGGTGTAACCACTTTTTGAAGAAAGTTTTGCGAAACGGATTGTATCGGGAATGCATCGACACCTATGCGTCGAACAAGCAGGAGGCTCAGGAGGATTAAGTAGGAAGAAATGAAAGAATCTACGAGCATTCCTGTAATGAATACAAGAAAGACTCTGGCCGAGCGATCTTCGGAAAAGACAAAAACAAAAAGAGAAAAATTTGATCCCGAATTACAATGACTCTACTGTATCACAAAGAGAACGGATACCTAATTCTGGTTGCAAGAATTTAGTGAGGGAATAATCATGACCATCGCCATTGGGAAATCCTCTAAGGAGCCAAAAGATTTATTTGATAGTATGGATGATTGGTTAAGAAGGGACCGTTTCGTCTTTGTCGGTTGGTCTGGTTTGTTACTATTTCCTACCGCTTATCTTGCCCTGGGCGGTTGGTTCACCGGTACGACATTCGTTACTTCGTGGTACACCCATGGATTGGCTAGTTCCTACTTGGAAGGCTGTAACTTTTTAACCGCTGCTGTTTCAACTCCTGCAAATAGTCTGGCTCATTCTCTGCTCCTACTATGGGGTCCCGAAGCACAAGGTGATTTCACACGTTGGTGCCAATTAGGAGGTCTATGGACCTTCGTTGCTCTTCACGGCTCTTTCGCCTTAATCGGTTTTATGCTACGTCAATTTGAACTTGCAAGATCCGTACAATTGCGACCCTATAATGCAATCGCATTTTCCGCCCCCATTTCTGTATTTGTTTCCGTATTCTTGATATACCCCTTAGGACAATCCGGTTGGTTCTTTGCACCCAGTTTTGGCGTAGCGGCTATCTTTCGATTCATTCTATTCTTCCAGGGCTTTCATAATTGGACATTGAACCCATTTCACATGATGGGAGTCGCGGGAGTTCTTGGCGCCGCTCTTCTATGTGCAATTCACGGTGCTACGGTGGAAAACACTTTGTTTGAAGACGGTGATGGGGCAAACACATTTCGTGCTTTCAATCCAACCCAGTCCGAGGAAACCTATTCGATGGTTACCGCAAATCGTTTCTGGTCTCAAATATTTGGGGTCGCTTTCTCCAACAAGCGTTGGTTGCATTTCTTCATGTTATTCGTGCCAGTGACTGGATTATGGATGAGTGCAATTGGAGTAGTCGGTCTCGCCCTTAATTTACGTGCATACGATTTTGTCTCTCAAGAAATTCGTGCAGCAGAAGATCCCGAGTTTGAAACGTTTTATACGAAAAACATCCTGCTAAATGAAGGAATTCGGGCCTGGATGGCCGCTCAGGATCAGCCTCATGAAAATCTTGTATTCCCCGAGGAGGTGTTACCCCGTGGAAACGCTCTTTAACGGAACTCTGTCTTTGGGCGGTCGCGATCAGGAAACTACGGGTTTCGCCTGGTGGGCTGGTAACGCCCGACTCACCAACCTATCAGGTAAATTGCTAGGCGCTCACGTGGCTCACGCTGGTTTAATTGTTTTTTGGGCCGGTGCCATGAATCTCTTCGAGGTAGCCCATTTTGTTTCTGAAAAGCCCATGTATGAACAGGGACTGATCCTACTTCCTCATCTAGCTACTCTAGGCTGGGGAGTAGGCCCCGGCGGAGAAGTCATAGATACTTTCCCCTATTTTGTTTCGGGGGTACTCCATTTGATTTCTTCCGCTGTTCTAGGATTTGGAGGTATCTACCACGCTCTTATCGGACCGGAGACTCTGGAAGAATCCTTCCCGTTTTTTGGTTACGTGTGGAAGGATAAGAACAAAATGACCACTATCCTCGGTATTCACTTGATCCTCCTAGGGGTGGGTGCTTTCCTCTTGGTGTTCAAGGCACTCTATTTTGGAGGCTTGTATGATACATGGGCACCTGGTGGCGGGGATGTGAGAAAGATTACAAATCTCACTCTAAGTCCAGGTGTTATCTTCGGTTACTTATTAAAATCTCCCTTTGGGGGAGAGGGATGGATCGTAAGTGTAGACAACCTGGAAGATATCATTGGAGGGCATGTCTGGCTGGGATCCATTTGCATTTTCGGTGGAATCTGGCACATATTGACCAAGCCTTTTGCTTGGGCTCGCCGTGCCTTTGTATGGTCCGGAGAAGCTTATTTGTCTTACAGTTTAGGAGCTCTTTCCATCTTTGGTTTTACTGCTTGCTGTTTCGTCTGGTTTAACAATACAGCCTATCCTAGTGAATTTTATGGTCCCACTGGCCCTGAGGCTTCTCAGGCCCAAGCTTTTACCTTTCTCGTCAGGGACCAGCGCCTCGGTGCAAACGTAGGCTCTGCCCAGGGACCTACCGGTTTGGGCAAGTACCTAATGCGCTCCCCCACAGGAGAAATTATTTTTGGCGGCGAAACCATGCGCTTCTGGGACCTCCGCGCACCTTGGTTAGAACCTCTCAGAGGTCCCAATGGTTTGGATCTGAGTAAGTTGAAAAGAGACATACAGCCCTGGCAGGAACGACGGTCAGCAGAATATATGACCCACGCACCTCTAGGTTCTTTAAACTCCGTGGGGGGGGTAGCTACCGAAATAAATGCCGTAAACTATGTTTCTCCCCGAAGTTGGTTAGCCACGTCTCATTTTGTTCTGGGATTCTTTTTTTTCGTGGGTCACTTGTGGCACGCAGGAAGGGCTCGAGCAGCCGCAGCTGGGTTTGAAAAGGGGATTGATCGCGATACCGAACCCGTTCTTTCCATGACACCTCTGAATTAGAAAGAAAAATCAGAGAAAACAGGTCGAATTTAGAAAAGAATGAAATTCTTTTCTAAATTCTTTGTGCTTATTGTTCGATTGGAAGAATATTCATACTTATTCATTGGTTCATCAATCGTAAGATTGAGTATGCATCAACTGATTCGGGCGTAATAGCAAATGGATCTCAAGTACATAAAGAAATACTCATTGGATTGGCCTTTTTTTCATTTATGAATAAAGAGAATAAAAAGTGACCAATACTTTTTATCTGTTTTTTCCCTTGGCCTCTCTCTTTTTTGAAAACCATTGAGGTTGAAAAAAGAAAAAGGTTTTGTTCACACCCATTCCTGTCGGTATCTGCATTCCTGTCGGTATCTGTATTATTTATTGCTTCTGGAACATCCCTCTCTTCTTTTTTATTGGAGAGGGACGTTTCAGCCTTAGTAAGAATTTGTTATCTTTAGTGTATATTGGGAATACGGCTTTCAGTAAGACAAAACCTCCACTCACGTGTAATTCTTTTCCGTTGACGTACGTATCATCTCACATGTTGGGAGATTGACGGGTGGAGTGGACAATAAAATCCCCTCACCTCTTCTCTGCAACTATCTCATTGAATAAGTCTATTCCATATAGGTAAAAAGGATTTTTCTTTAGTTTTTCTTTCAATTCCTAAATATTTTGCGCTGGATTCCTCGCATCTATCCATTCATTTCATATCTCATATTTTGGAAACTATGGGTGTATGATATAGAACTAGTATCTCAAAAAATTTGGGGTATAAAAGAAAAGAGTCCCAATTGATCGTGTCGGGACATTAGTATGGTGCTACTAGCAAAACTGTCCCCTATTTTAACGTATAGTAGGAGAGAGAGGGATTCGAACCCTCGATAGTGTTTCAGCACTATGCCAGTTTTCAAGACTGGAGCCATGAACCACTCGACCATCTCTCCCAAATGAGCATATTGAATATTTGGAATACGCATTGATTCTTTCACCCAAAATAGAGATTGAATCGGTACAAAATTCTCTCGACACACAGATATATATAGATTGCATCGATGTTCATCCGTGTTCGCCGCGGATAAAAAAATGGATAAAATAGGAATAATTCATTCCAATCTCTGAGAAGTGGAACCAAGAAGGATGATCATCCTGAATGATTGGATTTTCATTATTGCTCTATTTTTTCTCCGAATCCAATTTCTTTTAATTAATTGGATCTTAGGGTGCTGGACTAGATACTTCCGTTATCACGAGGAACAAGCGCCTAGTTTATGAAAAGTCTCACTGGATGGGGATCGGATGGTACAAACCTTTTCTGTTCTGATAGATAGGAAATTTTCGCTATGACTATAGCCTTTCAATTGGCCTTATTCACATTAATTGCAACCTCATTTTTATTAGTCATTGGTGTGCCAGTCGTGCTCGCCTCCCCCAATGGTTGGTCCAGTAGCAAAAATATTGTTTTCTCAGGAGCTTCACTATGGATCGGATTAGTCTTTTTAGTAGGTATACTGAATTCCTTTATATCTTGAGGAACGAATACGCCAATTCCTTATCTATTAGAACTTCTTGTGACTAAAGAATCATTGTATAGAGAATTTCCTCCCCTTTTTTTTTTGCTGGTCTGATAGGTGGGGCAAGATGGTTCGGTTCCCCAACCACTTATAGATAAGATCCTGATGAGATCGATGCGGACTACAAGAATACGATACGTTCATTAAAAAAGTTCTTGCACACTTTTATTATATTGATCTGAGTCTCAATTAGATAGATGGGTTTTCCCTATATTCGACATCTAGACTTTGGTCAAGATGTCGAATATACCTATATATAGATATAATATATCTATATATCGTAATACATTGCGCGGATATAGTTGAATGGTAAAATATCTCCTTGCCAAGGAGAAGACGCGGGTTCGATTCCCGCTATCCGCCTCCTTCCAGCAGAGAGGAGGAGAAGGGGGATACCTATCCTCGATTTTCAAATCAAAATGTCGATTTTCAAATCAAAATGATTGATAGATCTTTTTCAGAACTCGAAAAAATGACTCGGAAACAAACTAGAATAAGTGGTTTACGAGATATTTTGTTGGTGAATCTGATGAAAAATTACCATTTGCGACCCCTCACTTTCAAAATTTAGCTTTTTGATTCGTGAAATAAAGATGCGCCAAACCAAGTTCGTTCGGAAATCAAATACATCAAAGGTGACTTATAATTTACTCGTACTATCACCATCTATTACTAATCATTGTGCAAATTCAAAAAAGATTATGTTTTTGGTGAATAGTTTATTTGATGGGAAAATGAAAAAGCTTACAAGTCTATCACATTGTTTTGAAAACAGAAAAAATAGAAAACAACTCAATAAACAAATGTTGATTTCTTTTTTATGCATTATGCAACACAACACTTTTGAAAATTTTTGTGGAAATCGAACCAGGAAATGTCATTAATAATGGATACCACAAAATGAATAATTACCCAGCTTAGTAGAACCAATACTTGCTATTTTGGTTCCCAAATCTGCTTTTACTCGGATCCAATGAAAAGGATAGCACTCTAATCTGATTGTATTAATCTGATTGTATTGACGATTTCCATCGAATCTGTTATCATAATAGGGGGTGATTCAGCCCCCATCGTCTAGAGGCCTAGGACACCTCCCTTTCACGGAGGCGACGGGGATTCGAATTCCCCTGGGGGTATCCGTTCTACACGTACTTTGCAAGTGCAATATAGAGAGGTTGATCAATCCCACTGTTTTTAATGAGGGACAATAAATCTACTTGGTAGATTCAACCAAATGTATTAGAATTTGACCCTTCTGGCTCTTTTTAATAGAATTGATATCTATGGGTCGATGCTCGAGTGGTTAATGGGGACGGATTGTAAATCCGCTGGCAATGCCTACGCTGGTTCGAATCCAGCTCGGCCCAAGTCTAAATATTTAAGATCTTCCTGAGGAAGGGGAACAAAAGATCGGCACAGATCATACAAACTCTTTATTATTTAACAATGTTATTACAATAAAGCGGGACTGACGGGTCTCGAACCCGCAACTTCCGCCTTGACAGGGCGGCGTTCTAACCGATTGAACTACAATCCCATTGGGTTTCCAACTCAAGTCTATGCAGCTAGTGCTGGAAAGTCAATGCCTTACTTTTTTTTTTATTTATAACAAAAATTTCTTAAGTAGAATTTACTTTTTTTTTTTGGAGTAGAAAAATAAGAATTAGCTTGATAAGAAAAAGAATTAAGTATTATTGATGCTTCATTTTATGATATACTACCTAATCAATAGTACAAACATATTTAGTCAGATCCGAAGAAATCAAAAGCTCCCATTAATTTTAGATATGTAGAATGGAGAAGAATGTTTTTATCTCTCCGTTTTCTCGACGAAAACCAATCAGAAATTAATGATTTATAATAGAGTTCAGGAGTTTTTCCCGATGGGATCCACTCAAATCATTCCCTAATCGAATCAAATTACTGATATGGAAGTGAATATTCTTGCGTTCGTAGCTACTGCACTCTTCATTTTAATTCCTACAGCTTTTTCACCTATTCTTTACATTCGAACAGCCGCTCAGAGTAACTAACTAATTGATTGAACGTTAAACTTCTCTCTGTCCATGGGCAGGTGAAGGGGAAACCATAGTCGGGGGAGGAGCAAGCATCGATCATCTAATTCTCGAACAAACAGTAGACCATGCTTCTACTTCGGACGAGTCGTTCGTAGGTTCAACAGTTTGTGACGAACCGCGAGCTCTCCCCCTGAATCACGTTCTGACCCGTTAACAATTAAGAACCCATGATCCGTTTCAATCTAATTGAATCACGTTTTTACACAGGAAAAATACGTTTTAATTGTTTCCCAATTTTAATTGTTTCCCAATTACTAGTTTTAGATGAATAAACTCCAAGGATTTGAAGAATTTTTAAATACAGATATAATATTATCGGGATCAGTTTCTAAGAATAATAATTAATATTGACCAAGCTTTCTTAATTTTTCCTCTTCTTATGATTCATATGGAATTAGGACCCGGAGCAGCTGTTGGGATTGGGTCAATAGCAACAGGTGTATCTTCGTACGCCCTCGGAAAAGGGGAACCTAGTGTATCTAGAGGTGTGATCTCCGGCGTGCCTGTGCAATTGGTATCCCACAACATACTCAACATATTATTCTCGAAAAGGAGAATGTGAAACTTGAATGTGGAACAGAGATCATGAAAAGTTTTGATCCATGACTAGATCGAGTCAATATGATTGTTCATACTTCCCAAACTGATAAAAAGAAATTTAGAATGTTCCGACTATTCTCTTTCCCAAAAATATCTTTGGTTTTGGTTTCTCATCTCTGGAGGAAGAATCCATACATGCAATATCAATCTAGACTTCTGAGTTTCGGGCACAATAGGTTGTGTCTAAATATCCGTAGGGTCAAATAGCCAATGGGGGTTTAGTAAGTCTAAAGATAGAAACGTTTTGCAAATGGACAGGCTTGTAAAGAACAAGACGGATCAGAACGGTCGGAAAGGGCATGCCTAGCCACCTATATCGGTCCAGACTCTAGGATTGCCAAATTACCCAGTTTGTTCTGTCGAGAGAATATCCAAGAAGTTTTACGAAGAAACTGACATGGACTAAAAGTAAATTGTAGACTATTGCACGATTTCTTAATTTGCATAAGCCATAAGGAAATGAAAAAATCACATATGGTTTTTTGGGAGGGGGGTATTGGTCCCAAAATCTCCATCCTATCCCAATATTATGATTTTCTACTTTCTTCTATTGGACTACTTTGCGGAGGAATTCCTGTCTTTCAAGGTTGGCGGTTAGATCCTATCCTATTACCATCCGAAATGCTTTCAGGCGGAACTGCAGCGTTTCTCATAATCGAGAACTTACGCCTTCGTGCCAAAGAAGCTGAACAATTAAAAAAATTGAATTATCAAGTATTCATTGTAAATTGGTTGACAAATCATAAGTGGCTAGCTACCCCGAGCATAGTGAACACTTGTATGGATCACAAATTGGATCCGAAGACTATATACCATTCGGAATGGATAGAGATTTTCTGTACTGAATATGTCATCCATCAAAACCAAAAGGGAAAGGAGAGAATCTGGGGAGATGCAACTAGCTAATGCTAATGTCATATTTTCCCAGACTCTTGAAAAAGATTAATGATTCGCTATAACCCGCTTCTTCCCCAAACTACAAGTGAAAGGGAGAATGTAAAAATCACCATTGAAGCTGCCCAAGCCATACTGACTATATCCATATATGCTATCCCTATTTTCTCAACTTTTCCTGGTAAGAAGAAGATATGGAAAAGACGTAAATAACCATGTAGTTACCGTTTTTTCCATATAGACACTTCCATGTTGTATACATATATATTTTAACAAAATATCATTGTATATCAAAATATGTCAGTGTCTAAAAACAAAGATGGATGGTCAGTCGGAGATAAATACGAGAGTATTGCGATTCAAGCCTAAGTTGTACCCAGCATGAATGAGAGATTTTTTTTTGCTAAGGTAAAAAAACTATTGAATTGATAGATTGACTCTTATTTACTTTTTGAATGTTGACGATAGCCTGTATTGAAATCTTCAGGTTCAAGAACCCTTTATCTCTCAAATTCTGATATACTGCAGATTGGGATTGATTGTCATATTTGGATATATATAGTGTGATAGGCCATAATTAATCTATGGAGCATCTCAATTTGTGTCTGAATTAGTGACAAGAAGAGTCAATCCCATCAAAATGAGAAAACCTTGGATTAGGCGACACCCAGATTCGAACTGGGGAATGAAGGATTTGCAGTCCCTTGTCTTACCACTTGACTATATCGCCCCTTCTCAATCTCATCAGATTTTTCAATCCTATTAACATCTATTTCTGAAGAACGGAAGCAATCATTGAAAGAGATATGAGAAATGTAACAACAATTATAGCATTTGGGAAAAATATTAGCAAGTCGTTTTTCTTTTTTTTTCGCGTTTTACCGTGCGCTCTTCCATAAATAACCATCACCGATTGAAACAACTTTGAGTTGTTCCCTCCTCTTTATAATCCCACCTTGAAATTGATAAGAGAAGAGATAAGAGAAGACAAATACTTTTTAGAGGTTTTCAAAAGAGGTTTTCAAATCGAATAATTCTCTCCTTTTTTTTGTTTCCCTGGAAAGAGAAACAAAAAAATATTGACACATATTTATTTTTTGACTCGTTCCAATCAATTAGAATCTTGATAGATTTCATTATTTGCCCAAATGCTGGGATACCAATTTTCTTTTCTTTTTTCAATCCAAAAGAGATTGGCTGCTTAGATAAAAACCCAAGACTTAGTGCTGTTTTGTTTTCATTCTAAATTCTATTTTTTGCCGTGAAAATAGAATTTTGTTCTATATTTTGATAATGCCTTTCTAACAATTTACAAAGTTGCTATAATATGCTCGATGTATTATCTTTGTCTAAATTCATTGGATTACTGTTTTTTCAAAGTAAACAAAAAAAGGAATAGTTTGAAAAATAGAAATCTTTGAATTGTCACATGATTAGTACTTCTACCCACGTTCAAAATAATGCGATAGGAATAGTCAAAGGAGAGGTTTGGGCGTAGAAGAGGCAGAAGGAGAAGATAGGCAAGCTGAAGCACTCGGCGGAAGAAAGCAGGAAAGCGGGGGGGGGCATACTCTCGAGATAACATTAGGAGGAGATAGCAAAATGTTTGTATTGCCGGAACCTGGAAAAATCCAAATTGGGGGATTCAACCGTTTTATTTGCGAAAAATTGTTTGAGGAGCTTACAAATTTTCCGAAAATAGAAGATACAGATAAGGAAGTTGAATTTCGATTACTTACCGAGCAGTACCAGTGGTCAAAACCTACAGTTGAAGAAAGAGATGCTGTGTATCAATGTATCACATATTCATCCGATCTATATGTACCAGTTCAATCGATTTGGAAGAGGAACAAATTAACACAGAAAGAAATTGTACGTCTCGGATCCATTCCTTGGATGAATCCCGAAGGAGCATTTGTAATCAATGGAATCGCGAGGGTCCTTATCAACCAAGTACTGAGGAGTCCCGGTATCTATTACAACCGCGAATCAGACCATAAAGGAGTTTCTGCGTATACCAGCACTATAATTTCAGATTGGGGGGGAAGATTCAAACTGGGGATAGACAAGAGGGATAGAACATGGGTTCGTATCAGTAGAAAACGAAAAGTGTCCATCTTGATTTTACTTTTAGCTATGGGATTAAATGAAGAGAGTATTTTACGAAACGTTCATTACCCCAAGATCTTTATGAATCTCTTGAATAAACAGAAAGGAACCATCCAATCATCAGAAGATGCTTTAGTGGAGCTTTACAAGCATTTGTACCCCAATGCAGACGTCAATCTCGTCTTTTCAGAATCGATATTCAAGGAATTACAGAAAAGATTCTTTCAACAAAGGTGCGAATTGGGAAGACTCGGTCGACAGAATCTAAACATCAGACTCAATCTTGATGTACCTCAGACGGAACATTTTTTACTACCCCAAGATGTGCTAGCGGCTGCAGATCACTTGATTGAAATAAGTTACGGAACAGGCAGTCTCGACGATATAGACCATTTGAAAAATCGACGCGTTCGATCTATAGCGGATCTTTTACAAGAACAATTCAAATTAGCTTTGAATCGTTTGGAGAGTTCTATTCGACAAAACGTTCGTAAAGCCGTTAGGCGTAAACGTTCAGTACCTCCCAGAGAATTAGTAACGTCTGCCCCGTTAATAATAACCTTCAAAGAATTCTTTGGTTCACACCCACTCTCGCAGTTTTTGGATCAAACCAATCCATTAGCCGAAATGGTTCATAAACGACGATTAAGTGCTCTAGGTCCTGGGGGATTAACACGACGAACGGCCAGTTTTCAGGCCCGAGATATTCATTTCAGTCACTATGGGCGCATTTGCCCCATAGAAACATCCGAAGGTATGAATGCTGGACTTATTTCATCCTTGGCCATTTTTGCAGAAGTCAGCGATTCGGGGTCCCTGCAAAGCCCTTTGCTCCAAATGTCTGAATCTCACGAGGAGGAACAAATAGTTGAATTATTGGCTGGTGAAGATGATTCTTACCAAATAGCAACTGGAAATTTATTAATGCCGGAATGGAGGACCCGAGAGGAAGAACTTGTACCGGTTCGTTACCGACAAGAATTTCTAACCGTTACGTGGGAACAAGCCCGTTTTCGTAGCGTGCATCCCCTACAACATTTTTCAATCGGAGCTTCCCTTATTCCTTTTATTGAGCATAATGATGCAAACCGTGCATTGATGGGGTCCACCATGCAGCGACAAGCAGTTCCACTTTCTAGGCCTGAAAGGTGCATTGTAGGTACTGGGTTAGAAGGTCAGGTAGCTTTAGACTCAGGAAGCGTAGCTGTATCCGAACAAGAAGGAAGAATCAAATACGTTGATAGCAATAGAGTTGTATTCTTTGCCAGCCACAAAAAAAAGGTTGCGGATATTCAATTGAAGGTCTATGAACGTTCTAACAATAATACTTGTATGCACCAGAAACCTATAGTTGCTCAAGGAGAACTCTCAAGGTGTGGAGAAATCTTAGCGGATGGAGCAACAACTGTTGGGGGCGAATCAGCATTGGGCAGAAACGTTTTGGTAGCCTATATGCCATGGGAAGGATACAATTTTGAAGATGCAGTACTAATCAGTGAACGTTTGGTCTATGAAGATATTTACACGTCTTTTCATATTGAAAGGCACGAAGTGGAGGTTCGCGTAACGAATCAGGGCATTGAAAGAGTAACCAGGGAAATTCCTCAACTGGATAGTCACGTGCTTCGTCATTTGGACGGGAATGGTCTTGTCGAACTGGGATCCCGGGTAGAAGCGGGAGATGTTTTGGTAGGTAAATCAACGCCTCAAGAAGTAGACGGTTCATTACGTGCCCCAGAGGGAAAATTATTACAAGCTATTTTTGGCATACAATCAGTGAACGCAAGAGAGAGTTGTTTAAGAGTTCCTATTGGTGGAAGAGGCCGAGTCATTGACATCAAATGGGTCTATCCTGATGATGACACTATGAATGATTCGGAAATTATTCACGTCTATATATTGCAGAAGCGCCAGATACAAGTGGGTGATAAGATAGCTGGCAGGCATGGCAACAAGGGCATTGTATCAAAAATATTATCCATACGGGATATGCCTCACTTGCAAAATGGTACACCGGTTGATGTGGTATTAAGCCCCTTAGGCGTTCCTTCCCGTATGAATGTAGGACAGATTTTCGAATGCTTACTTGGGCTAGCAGGGGAATCTCTAGGGGTCCATTACAGAGTAACACCTTTCGATGAAAGGTATGAGCGGGAATCTTCTAGAAAATTAGTCTTTTCCGAACTTTGTAGGGCGAGTACGGACACGCAAAATCCGTGGCTATTCGAACCCGAGCATCCTGGAAAAAGTCGATTGATTGATGGCCGCACAGGGGAAGCTTTTGACCAACCAGTTACGATTGGAAAGGCTTACATAATGAAATTGATTCACCAGGTTGATGATAAGATTCATGCGCGATCCAGTGGACCCTATGCACCTGTTACACAACAACCTCTTAAAGGTAGATCTAGACGTGGAGGACAACGAGTCGGAGAGATGGAAGTCTGGGCTTTGGAAGGTTTCGGCGTATCTCACACACTACAGGAAATGCTTACTATTAAATCCGACCATATCCAAGCTCGTTACAAAGTACTTGGGGCAATTATGACTGGAAAACCTGTACCTAAGCCCGATACGTCCCCAGAGTCTTTTCGATTGCTAGTTCGAGAATTGCGATCCATGGGTCTGAATTTGGAACATAACTTGATACTTGAAGGAGGTTTGGTAAGAAAAAGCAGAAAGATCTGATCGAAACGTTTCTAGCAAGAACCAATAGGAAATTCTTATATTATGATTCATCGAACCAATTATCAGCAACTTCGTATTGAAATTGCCTCCCCCGAGCAGATTCGTAGTTGGGCTGAGAGGAAATTACCGAATGGAGCAGTCGTTGGGCAAGTTAATCAACCTTATACATTGCATTACAAGACTCATAAACCAGAAAGAGATGGTTTATTTTGCGAAAGAATATTTGGTCCCACAAAGAGTGGAGTATGTGCTTGCGGAAACTACCGATCTTTTGATAATGAGGAAGAATCCTCCAATTTTTGCAAACAATGCGAAGTTGAATTCACTGATTCTAGGGTACGAAGGTATCGAATGGGGTATATCAAACTGGCATGTCCAGTAACCCATGTATGGTTTTTGAGAAGAATCCCCAGTTATGTTGCAAATCTTCTAGCTAAACCTCTTAAGGAATTGGAAAGCCTAGTCTATTGCGACCTTTTTCTTGCTAGGCCTGCGGGAGAAAAACCCACTTTATTACGATTGCGAGGATCATTCAATTATGAGGATCGGTCTTGGAAGAATGTTCTTCCCATCTTTTTTTCCACTAGGAACTTCGAAACTCTTCGGGGAAGAGAAATAGCCACTGGGGGAGATGCTACTAAAAAACGGTTGACCAACCTTAATCTACAGAATTTGATGGATCGTGCATACTCAGAATGGAAAATATTAGCAAAACAAGGGTCTAGTGAAAATGAATGGGAAGACCAAACAATTCGGAGAAGGAAAGATCTTTTGATTAGACGAATCAATTTGGCCAAAGATTTTTTACAGACACGTATAAGACCGGAATGGATGGTGCTAGATTTTCTACCGGTGTTGCCACCTGAATTGAGACCTATTGTTGAACTATACGAAGGTGAATCAATTACGTCTGATCCAAATGAGCTTTATAGAAAAATAATCTATCGAAATAATACACTTATTGATTTTTTATCCGGAAGCGAATTCACTCCTGAAGGATTGATGGTGTGTCAAAAAAGACTTATTCAAGAAGCTGTGGATGCCCTCATTGATAATGGTATACGCGGGCAACCCATGAGAGATGTAAATAACAGGCCTTACAAATCATTTTCCGAATTAATTGAAGGTAAAGAGGGCCGGTTCCGCGAGAATTTGCTCGGAAAGCGGGTCGATTATTCGGGTCGTTCCGTTATTGTGGTGGGTCCATCCCTTTCGTTACACCAATGCGGATTACCTCGAGAATTGTCAATAGAGCTTTTTCAAGCATTTGTAATTCGTAATTTGATCGGATGGCATATCGCTCGTAACCTAAGAGCCGCTAAGAATATGATTCGAAAGGGAGAACCCATTATATGGAAGGTTCCTCAAGAAGTTATGCGGGGTCACCCTATATTACTAAATCGAGCACCTACGTTACACAGGTTAGGTATACAAGCGTATCAGCCTATTCTGATAGAAGGACGTGCTATTCGTTTGCATCCATTAGTTTGCGGGGGGTTCAATGCAGATTTTGACGGAGATCAGATGGCCGTACATGTACCTCTATCTTTAGAGGCTCAGACCGAGGCTCGTTTCCTAATGTTTTCGCATGCTAACCTATTGTCCCCTGCTACGGGAGATCCTGTCTCTGTACCAACTCAAGATATGCTTCTGGGACTGTATGCGCTAACCATCGAGAATAGGCAAGGGATATATGGAAACAGATACTCCCTTATCGAAGGGAATTGCCAATCTTATTTCAAAATACCCTATTTTACAAGTTATGACGACGTGCTTAGGGCTAAGCAGTCAAAACAAATAGATTCTCATAGTCTTTTGTGGCTCCGATGGAAAATCGAATTGTACCCAGTTGGTTCGAGAAATTGTGAATTTCCCATTGAATCTCAATATGAATTCTCAGGAGCATCTTTTCATTTCTATCACAATTGCCAAATCAGAAAATGGAAAGGGGTTCGTTCACCTGGCACATATATTCTTACAACTGCTGGTCGTATTTCGTTTAACCAACAACTACGGGAGGCAACACAAGGAACGTCTGAATCTTTTTTAAACCGGCGAGTTTGACTATCTTTGTAACAATAGATCGTAAAAACTTTCTAAAACTTTTTTTTCATAGACGGGAGTAATGAGAATCGAGGAAGTTTCCAACACATGTATTGATCAAATAAACAAAGAAATCTGATGTGTTCATCAATTATACTTATGGATGAAAAAGTTGAGGTTTTTGCAACGGCGGATCAAGCTGAATCGCCTTTTTACAATAAGACGATGGATAAGACTGCAATGAGGCAACTTATTAACAAGTTAATAGTTCATTTTGGAATTACATATGCAGCAAATATTTTGGATCAGTCCAAAGATTTAGGTTTCCAACAAGCTACAAGAGCATCCATTTCATTAGGCATTGATGATCTTTCGACAGTGTCATCCAAGGGATGGCTCGTACAAGATGCAGAAAAACAGGGTTACATTTCAGATCAGTATCATCGTTATGGGAGTTTGCACGCTGTAGAGAAGTTACGTCAATCGATTGAAGCCTGGTATGCCACAAGTGAATGTCTGAGGCGAGAGATGAATCCAGCTTTCAGAATAGTCGATCCGCTGAATCCTGTTCATATGATGTCTTTTTCAGGAGCCCGGGGAAATACTTTTCAAGTACATCAATTAATTGGAATGAGAGGACCGATGTCGGATCCACGAGGACAGGTAATTGATTTACCAATTAGAAGAAATTTGCGCGAAGGTTTATCCTTAACAGAATATGTGATTTCTTGCTATGGGGCCCGCAAGGGAGTCGTGGATACTGCAGTACGAACATCCGATGCTGGGTATCTCACGCGTAGGCTCGTCGAAGTGGTTCAACACATTGTTGTGCGTAAAAAAGACTGCGAAACAGTTCAAAGCATTTCGGTAGATTTCATTGGAGGAAAAAAGAAATCCATACGAACGATATCGCAACAAGGACTTATTGGACGTGTCTTGGCAGACAATGTCTATTCAAACCAGAGATGTATTGCTGTCCGTAACCAGGATATTAGTGATGGGCTAGCCAGTAATTTGGTCTATGCGAAGCAACCAATACACATAAGATCTCCTTTAACATGCAGAACCATTTTTTGGATATGTCAGTTGTGTTACGGTTGGAGTCTCGCCCACCACGACTTAGTCGAGTCGGGAGAAGCTGTAGGCATCATTGCAGGCCAATCAATCGGAGAACCGGGGACTCAACTAACGTTAAGAACCTTCCATACCGGGGGTGTATTTACGGGGGATATCGCAGAATATATAAGAACTCCATTTAATGGAACTATTCATTTTGACGAAAATTCAGTTTATTCCACACGTACGCGACACGGACATCCTGCTTGGATGTGCCGCAATGAATTAGTTATCGATATTAAAGGTTTGGATTGTACGAATCGCCTGGTTATTCCAGCACAGAGTCTACTTATGATTCAGAATGATCAATATGTTGAGTCACAACAGATTATTGCAGAAGTACGAACCAGGGAGTTCCCTCTCAAAGAACGTATTCTAAAATCCATTTATCCAAACCTGGAGGGAGAGATCCATTGGAGCAGGCTCGTTCGTCACTCCCAAAATCGCATGGGCGATACAGTTCGTATCGTCTGTGACGCGGGTCACGCGTGGGTCCTTTCAGGAACCTCTAATTCTTTTGATAGATATTATTTCTTGCACTGGGACCAAGATAGAATTGATCTATCTATCAAACCCAAGTCTCATAAAATAAGTAAGAAATCTTCTTCCAATAAAACGTATTTGGAAATCCGTAAAGATAAGGAAGTGATACAAAAGTTTGGGCCCAATCCAAAGTATTCTCCGAATCTTTCTAATCTTTTAACATTCACTTCGACTCTTTCCCATTTTGTAGTGAATCGAATCGAAGGAGTAGTAGGCGCGGCTATATCATCACTGAAATGGAAAGCAAATCTTGATGGGTTATCACCCATAACTTTCAATATTCGATTACTGGATACTACTACTATTTATAGCAAAAATAGGATCGTTGCTATTTGTGGCAATAACAAGTACCAGACTAGCGTTTCGGGTATCATCAAGTATGGCAGTATACAAGTCGAACCTATTAGGGAAACGAAATCTGTTTCGGGAGACAAAACGACAGACACTTTTCGACTGCGAAACAAAATTATTGGAGGGGGTAACTTCTTCCTAGTTCCCGAAGAGATATATGTGACTCATGAACCCCCTTCATCTCTCTTCGTAGCAAACCATAGCCTCATTGAAGAAGGTGCACAATTATCTCCTAGCATCACTAGCCAAGTGTCCGGACTGGTTCAAATAAAAGTGATAGAGAATGGTATGGAAATAAGAATTTTACCAGGATATATCTATCACCCCGAAAACCTAGAAGTAATAATGAGTGTATTTGTTAATGGGGGTGTTATTATTGGACCAGGAAACTCTGTCTTAGATGAATTCAAAACCGAGAATTGGATTTATCTCCAATCGGTTGTACTTCACGGAGCAGATAAACCTTCTCTTTTGATAAGGCCAATTGTTGAATACATAGTATCTGGCGATTCGTCAGCGCAGGTCAGTTTCCCTCATAAGACGCCTGAGACGTTGGAATGCATAAGGACTCAATCCTTTATGTACATGCTTTATGAAAATGATGAACGCGTAGAAATCAAAAAGGGGGCAAGTATTCAATTGGTTCAAACCCATTTAGTAATTGATCCTCAGAAACGTTTTTCCTCTTTTTCTCCAATTCCTTGTACAAAAAAATCTTGTGGGTTTTTCACCAATGTAATGATTAACGACCTCTCTCATACGTTTTTCCACGTTGGATCATCACACAATTTACCAGCAACGACAAGGTATAACCGAGTTTTTGATCAACAAAAGCTTCTTACCGATTTATACCCTAGTTCTTATAGTCACGACAAATCAATTGTTGAGTGTAGGGGCACGATCCATTCAGTTTCTGAACAAGGTTTATTACCTCTTCTTCTGTTGTTACCGTTCAGTCTATCTCGTATTATAATCTACCCCGATTTGAATTACGGGAAAACTGTATATACTAATGATTCTCTATTAGCAAAAGTTATCTATACAAAAGGTAATAAAAAAAAAAGTCTAAAGGATTTCGACATAAATTTCTCTAATCAAAAATATTCTATTGAATTACAAGAGAGAATATCGAATCTAGAACTATTTGATTCTCTTTTTGATCCAAAAGAGAATAGAGAGTTGGGTCTATTGGGTGATTCAATGGATGTTCCCAGCTGTATGTATTGCCCCTGTGCCGATTCTACACCGTTCAGTGAACCATCCCATTTTGATAATGAACCAGAGGATGCATCGGAAAAGATGAATTGGTATCTGACAAACGAGGATGAACAGGTTGTCAAATATCCCTCAATTTGTTTTCCAGAAATTAGTTTATTCAATAAGGCAATTTACCTTTTGTTGGATAGCCTTACTTTCATAGAAACCGCACCAGTAAAAATCGGTCTTTTAATTGGTGAAAATAGGTATATCTATGACGAGAACAGTTGTCACCAATCGGGCCAAGTTGTGGCTATAAACAAGAAATATTTATTGGTTAGGCATGCCAAGCCTTACTTATCCACCCGAGGAGCAACCGTTCATAAAGATCCCGGAGATTTCATTGGTAAGGGTGATACATTAATAACATTACCATATGATAGATTGAGATCTGGGGATATCATTCAGGGTTTGCCCAAGATTGAACAGTTGTTGGAATCTCGTTCGATTGCTTCTTTTCCAACTGGAACTGAAAATGTTTTTGAACGATGGAATCGAGGTGTCATTAGATCAATTGGGAACCTTTGGGGCCGCTTCGTAGGTGCCGGTGCAAGTATGGAACACTGCCAATTGGTTCTAATCGATCAGATTCAAAAGGTTTATGGTTCACAAGGTGTACAAGTATCCGATAAACATATAGAAGTTATCGTTCGACAATTGACATCAAAAGTTGTATTGTTAGAAGACGGAGTAACTACTATTTTTCTACCCGGGGAGCTCGTTGAGTTGTCACAAGCACAGCGGATGAACCGTCTGTTAAAGAAATCTATTCCGTATAAACCTATTCTATTAGGAATGACAAAAGCATCTCTTAATACCACTAGTTTTTTATCAGAGGCAAGTTTTCAAGAGACTACTCGAGTACTAGCCAAAGCTGCTCTCCGGGGTCGGATCGACTGGTTAAAGGGATTAAAAGAGAATGTTATTCTTGGTGATGCTGTTCCCATTGGAACAAGTAGTCAAGAGATTCTTGGTCGAATGGATGGAAATAAACAAAAAGAATTATATTCCAATAAAAAACTTTTAAATACTTTTGAAAAAGAAGTGGATAAACAAATTCTCCCCGATTTTCCAGAGGAACCGGGTTTTCGGCATAAGATCAGGATTCACGAAGAATTAAAGCATTCTCTTTGCCGTTCTGAGATCGGTATGCATTAATTTCATCTATTCTAATTGTCAACTAAATCGAGAATATATTTGTTGATTATTTCAATTAACAATATTGATTGGTAGATTGCAACTGTTTTAGAACTCTCGTTAGAATGAAACCAATCCGAAGTTCTTCATACCCGAGGAAAAGATGCGACGAAAAAATTGGAATATTGATTTGGAAGGGATGATGGGAGCGGGAGTTCATTTTGGTCACCAGACTCATAGGTGGAACCCCAAAATGTCACCCTACATTTTTACAGAGCGCAGAGGGGTTCATATTATTGATCTGATTCAGACAGCTAGTCTCTTATCTGAGGCCTGTGACTTTGTTTGTGATGCAGCAATGGAGGGGAAAGAGTTTCTGATGGTAGGTACTAAATATCAAGTGGCTGACCTAGTCACGTCGGCTGCAAAGATATCTCGATGTCACTACGTGAGCGAAAAATGGCTCAGCGGTACACTAACGAATTGGTCCACTACAGAAATGCGTCTTCGTAGATTTCAAGATCTGCAAGACGGAGAAGATACAGGAGAGTTTGACCGACTCCCGAAGAAGGAAGCCTCGATCTTAAAGAGACAATTGGTTCGATTAAACAAGTATCTAAGCGGCATTCAGTATATGTCAGATTTACCCGATATTGTGATAATCACTGATCAACACGAACAATCGACTACTCTTCAGGAATGTATTATTCTAGGTATTCCCACAATTTGCGTCGTTGATACGGATTGTGATCCGTACCTTACGGACATACCGATCCCGGGTAATGATGACGCCCGATCCTCGATTCGATGGATATTAGACAAATTAGCATTAGCCATTTGTGAGGGTCGTTCCAACTCAAAAATCTCACCCAGAATCAATGGTCATAAGGGTTAATTGTTGTTCTAGTTATTTGAAGTAGCAATCGTTTGTTCTGGAAGCAAAGGTATTGTGTGACCCACCTACGGGTAGAACCTATAGGATTCTTTTTTCCAACTCAATCTCGCAACACTTTGTATTAAAGTTATCTGTAAGTCAAATAATTCTTAAAGAGAGGAATTAATATGTATATCGAGCAATTGTTAGTAAATAGAATTGATGGCTTGTACCAAATATCGAGCGTGGAAGTGGGTCAACATTTCTATTGGCAAATAGGAGATTTTCAAGTCCATGCACAGGTTCTCATAACCTCTTGGATAGTGATTGTCATCTTGTTGGGTCTATCCATTACAGCTACTCGTGATTTGCAAATGATACCGACTGGTACTCAGAATTTCATCGAGTATATCTTCGAATTTATTAGAGATTTGACCAGGACTCAAATGGGAGAAGAGGAATATCGACCTTGGGTACCATTCATTGGAACCATGTTTTTATTTATTTTCGTATCGAACTGGTCAGGCGCTTTGCTTCCTTGGCGAATCATTCAGTTACCCCATGGAGAGTTAGCCGCACCTACAAACGATATCAACACAACCGTTGCGTTAGCCTTGCCGACATCAGTTGCATATTTCTATGCTGGTCTACACAAGAGAGGTCTCAGTTACTTTGGTAAGTACATCCAACCGACTCCAGTACTGCTACCTATTAACATATTGGAAGATTTTACTAAACCCCTATCACTCAGTTTTCGCTTATTTGGAAATATATTGGCTGATGAGTTAGTAGTAGCTGTTCTTGTTTCATTGGTCCCTTTGATCGTACCCGTACCTATGATGCTTCTAGGACTATTTACTAGCGCTATCCAAGCTTTAATTTTTGCTACTCCGGCAGCAGCTTATACAGGGGAATCTATGGAAGGTCATCACTAGATAGATTATCGGCCGCTTCGTGGTATTTCATCCCGATCAATTATACCTAACAATTGATCGGTCATCTACAAGAGGTCGTTGCGATAGCAAAAGCAACTTCTGTGATATAATGATGCAGTAGCACCCCGCCTCTTCTCATTCCGTTTTTCCTTTTCTTGTTCTTCCTTTCCCTATCTCTTTTTTACCCGCTTGCCCCAGTTTATCCGATAAGAGTTGTTCAGTCAAAATTGACTAATCAAAGCTTACTATTCAAGAAAAAACAGGAGAATTAGTCTTAGTTTCTCCTCGTTCCTGGTTTTTCCTGAGGTACACTAGTTGCAGAAACAAAAAAAGAGACTTAATAGTATAGTAGAGACCTTTTTTTTATTGAATCTTATTGAATCGAATTGAAAACAGGGAATCCTTGTTTATGTGAAAGTCAATGATACTAAGTCTCAGCAATGCCTGTAGGATAAGACAATGAGAATTTAAGCCCCACGTGATGAAAATCCGGGATTAGTCCCCCCCCCCTCCGTTCTGTAGAAATGCAAAGTAATATTGAATTTGTATGCCAGGCCTTTTTTCTATTCCCTTTTCTTTCTTCTATAGAAAAAAGAAGAAATTGTAAGAAAAAGCAGAAAAGGTTCCCATTCCGTTGAACCCGGTTCACCAAAATGAAAAAAAATAGGAGGATATTAATATGAATCCCTTGGTTTCTGCTGCTTCTGTCATTGCCGCTGGATTAGCCGTAGGCCTCGCTTCCATCGGTCCTGGTGTCGGTCAAGGAACTGCTGCTGGCCAAGCAGTAGAAGGCATTGCGAGACAACCAGAGGCGGAAGGTAAGATTCGAGGTACTTTACTCTTGAGTTTGGCTTTTATGGAAGCCCTTACAATCTATGGATTGGTTGTTGCTCTAGCACTACTGTTTGCAAATCCCTTCATTTAATTTCGTTTTCTTAAAAAGAAAAAATGTTTCTCCTAATTGTTTTTCCCTCCGGGAAAACATCCAGCAGAAGATGATCGTTCAATATCATTGATTGATTCAGGCTTTTAACATTCCTCCCCCCTCCAACCCTATCTTTTTGAGAGCTTGCATTTTAACAATTTGGAAGCGCCAAGGGGTTGGTGGGGACGAGACCATAAACCAGCGGTTTATCCTCGATGAAATATTTTCTTTTTCTCTGGATTTTTTTTTTTTTTTGAGATTTTCTATTTCCTGGAAAAATCTTTTTCTTTTTTTATTCCACCCCAAGCTGGATTGGAACTTACTTACAGCCTTTTAGGAGGATAGAAAACGTGGGAAGTATAGGCAATATGACTGATTTTTCAAGCAGTTGCACCCTAGCTACAAGCTTCGGTTTGAACACCAATATCTTGGATATAAACTTGATTAACTTGGTCCTAGTTTTAGGTATATTATTTTATTTTGGAAGGGGAGTGTGTGCGGGTCGTTTATCTGAGTGAGATAACCGGAATTTACCAGTTGCATTTGGGACGAAAAGAAGTGCACAATCTCGACGAATTACTTGCAAATTGAGCCATGTTACGCAAGAACCGGAGCATTTCGTAGAATCAAATGAAATCTCATTTTTTCATCGATTGATTTGGAGTATCAGTAATATGGTTAGAGCTGATTTCTGTCAAGTCTTTGTGGAAATTAGTTAGAGGTTTCTCTCCTAGACTTTGCTCGAATTACAAAGCATAGTCAGAAATATTTTCAATATACAACACTCATATTGAAAAGAGTTTCGTTCATATCAAAATCAAGTGGAGAGAGCCTCAAATCAACAGGACTATTTAGATCTTGTTCAATTTAATGACTAGACAGCCCATATTCATGAGATAGATACCATTCGGAAGAAACGATTCTGGCTGCGAGAAGCATTATTAGGAAGAGCCCCCAATCATTTTTTCTCGATACCTATTTAGGGAATAGAGAAATCTAGATATCTTGAATGGAAGAGAGGAAGATGTCAATAAAATGGCAGGTCCGTAAGAGTACTGAATCTTTCAGTATGAAATAGTACGGGCGAGAGAGCCGAATGAGTTGAAAGATTCATGTTCGGTTCGGGAAGAGATCATAAACTTTCGGAAATCAAAGTTTTATGATCGACTTTCATTGATCAATCTGTTAGAAAATCGTGAAAGAACGATCCGCAATACTATTCGAGATGCAGAGGAACGATACGAGGAAGCTACTGAGAAACTTAGAAGAGCCAAAACTCGCTTGCAACAAGCAAAACAAAAAGCCGATGAGATTCGCGTAACTGGATTGACGCAAATGGAAAGAGAGAAACGGGATCTTGTCGATGCGGCAGACGAGGATTTGGAAAAATTAGAAGAAAGTAAAAATTTTACTATTCGATTTGAAAAGCAACGAGCCATTGAACAAGTTAGGCAGCAAGTCTCTCGTCTTGCTTCTGAAAGAGCTGTTGAAAATTTGACTAATCGTTTGGATAACGAATTGCATCTGCGCATGATTGATTACCATATCGGCCTACTCAGGGCAATGGAAAACACAGCTTATTAGCTGTAGGTCTCATTCTTCAGGAATATACTTAACAGATGCTAATGGTAATAAATATTCGGCCTGACGAGATTAGCAGTATCATTCGCAAGCAGATTGAGGGATACTCCCCAGAAATGGAAATTGTTAATACTGGCACTGTACTTCAAGTGGGAGATGGAATAGCCCGCATTCATGGTTCGAACAAAGTAATGGCTGGTGAATTGGTAGAATCTGAAGATGGTACAGTAGGCATCGCTTTGAATTTAGAATCTGATAATGTTGGTGCTGTACCGATGGGCGATGGTTCGACCATACAGGAAGGGGGTTCCGTAAAAGCAACGGGAAAGATTGCGCAAATACCCGTCAGTAATTCTTTCCTAGGCCGCGTTGTAAATGCTTTGGCCCAACCGATCGACGGAAAGGGTCAAATCCCAGCTTCTGAGTCTAGATCAATCGAGTCTCCCGCACCAGGAATTATTTCAAGACGTTCCGTATATGAACCTTTACAAACAGGTCTTATTGCTATTGATTCTATGATCCCTGTAGGACGGGGTCAGCGTGAGTTGATTATAGGAGATAGACAGACGGGTAAGACCGCAGTAGCTACGGATACCATTCTGAACCAAAAAGGTCAAGGCGTTATTTGCGTCTATGTGGCCATCGGTCAAAAGGCCTCTTCCGTAGCTCAGGTAGTAAATACCTTTCAGGATCGTGGTGCTATGGAACACACTATCGTGGTATCGGAGACTGCAAACTCTCCAGCTACGTTGCAATACCTTGCTCCTTATACAGGAGCAGCTCTGGCCGAATACTTCATGTATCGCAAGCAACACACTTTGATCATTTACGACGATCTTTCCAAACAAGCTCAGGCTTATCGTCAAATGTCTCTTCTACTTCGAAGACCACCAGGGCGCGAGGCATATCCCGGAGATGTTTTTTATTTACATTCCCGTCTTTTAGAAAGAGCAGCTAAATTAAGCGTTCAGCTAGGGGAAGGAAGTATGACCGCCCTTCCCATTGTCGAAACCCAAGCTGGAGACGTTTCAGCATACATACCGACAAACGTTATTTCGATCACTGATGGACAAATCTTCTTATCAGCAGATTTATTTAATGCTGGAATTCGACCAGCAATTAATGTAGGAATCTCCGTATCCAGAGTAGGTTCTGCTGCTCAGATAAAAGCGATGAAACAAGTCGCTGGTAAGCTAAAACTTGAACTGGCGCAATTTGCGGAATTGGAAGCTTTCGCACAATTTGCTTCTGATCTCGACAAGGCGACTCAGAATCAGTTAGCGCGGGGTCAGAGACTGCGCGAATTACTGAAGCAGTCTCAATCGGCTCCATTATCAGTGGAAGAACAGGTGGCTACTATTTATACTGGAGTCAATGGATATTTGGACGTAGCAGAAGTTGAACAAGTTAAACAATTCTTGGTTCAATTGCGTGAATATATAACAACTAATAAACCTCAATTTGGTAAAATTATTCGTTCCACCAAAGTATTGACAGAAGAGGCAGAGACTCTATTAAAAGAAGCTATTAAGGAATATACAGAACTTTTTCTACTTCAAGAAAAGTAATTTCAGATTGTTGCCCGATAACCAGCTTGGTCAGAATATATGAAAGAGATTCAATAATCGTTTGTCATGATTGTTCTGTCATTAGTCTCTCCCAGTCAATTATAGCATGTTTACGCCCAATAGGATTTGAACCTATACTAAAGGTTTAGAAGACCCCTGTCCTATCCATTAGACTATGGGCGTTATCCCCCTTCTTTTTCTTTTCTCTCAAACTTTTCTTTTGGATGACCTATAAGCCCCACTCAAAAAACGAATCGTTTTGTCTCTTCGTCATATGGTGGGTGGGGCCAATCAGGTCGAGCTCAAATCAATTCAGAACTCGGCAAAGGTTTATAAACAACAAGAATTTCTTTCATTTTGTGTGATCGATACAACAAAAAGCGGGTAGCGGGAATCGAACCCGCATCAGTAGCTTGGAAGGCTAAGGGTTATAGTCGATGCTATTTCATGTTTCTAGCACCTCTAATTCAGAACCGAACGTGAGAGTTTCCCTTCATTCGGCTCCTTCATGGAATAGGAAGAATAGGAAACTCCTCAGAAGTTTGGTATAGATAAAGAAGTTTGGTTGGCATAGATAAATCCAACAGAGTATAATTGAGAATATTTGAATTTTTTACTCTATCTATTCATGAAAAGCAAAAAAAACCAGAATTTTTTTTGAAACTCTAATGAGTTCTTTTTATATCCTCCTTTCAATTCTTTCTAATTTGGGGATATAGATATCACTAAATTGAGGCATTCACGGCATCTATGTCAGTCTATTCTCTTTGTATCTCATGAAGAAACGGTACTTCCTAGATGATCCTTCTAAAAAAGAACTTTGTGATTGCCATTATCAACTCCAGAAAATCAATACCGGAGTGGATCGGTCATCATTAATTTGATTATTCGATTATTCTGTTTTAGTTCCTTCGTTCTTCACTTCCTTTGGACACAATCTTTAGGGTAACATCTCTCACCGAATTGCGAAAAATTGTATTGGAAATGCTCGGCAATCCCGGTAAACCAAGATGAACCTTTTGCTACTATCGGAATCAGAGATTGACTCTGATGTTTAGTGACGATGAAATGAATGTTTTGGGTCGCTACCCATAGAATCTTCAGTAACTGTTTAGAATTTTTAGCTTCTAAAAGAATTCCGCTTTGTTACTCTGAACGGCCAATCATCTCGTTTCTACGAGCTTTCAGAGATACAGGAATAAACTGTTTCTGACCAAGTTTTGGCACAGAAAAGTATAGAAAGTTTTTGGAAGTAAAGATTTTCAATAAAGTCGGGAATCAATTTGAGGGATCTCCCAACTGGTTCTATTAGAAACGAAACGAGTCGCACTTTTACCACTAAACCATACCCGCAGCATTATTATTTTATCATAAGAAAGTGGTTTTTGTCCAATATTGATTCTTGGTAAAAATTGATTCATTGTGTATGTGGGGGAACCCCCCCCCCACTTAATGGACATTCTTCAGATTCCACAAATTGCGAGCGAGGTATCCATCCCTATTATTGGATTAATCTTCCAGAATCACAAATTTCCCTTTCTAACCGCTAGTAAAGCAATTACTAATGGTCCCGATATTACTATCAACATCAGAACAGTCAGCTGTGCAACAATTTCTAGATTCATTATCTTTCCTTACTAATGTATTCAGAAATGTTTCTCAAAATTTTTTTGAATTAGAACCATTCTTTCATCTTTTCTCACCCGTCTTTCCTATTAGGGTCACATGGGCCCTTCTGGGCTAAATAGGATCCAATCTTGTATAGCCATGAATAATAAAGACTGGTAGAATGAACGAAAGGAGAGCAATTTACAAACATTTGAGAATCTCGTGTGTTCTTTTCATGCCGTTCTCCGCTCTTCAAAAGAGAAGTAATAAATAGGAGGATTCTGATTCAATGGCACCAGTCTCGGACATCGAAATTATTTTGGCTCTCATTAGTGCTTTCGGAACAAGTCTTTTAGCCGCAAGACTCGGCTTTTCATTGTATCGCTAATCAATCTCGTAATTGACAGAAAAAAGGCCCGCCCATATTTTTGGTTGGGCCGAGAAATCCTGCTGGATCCGGTTCTGAATAACAAATCAATATCAGAATCTGAATTAATATCTTTTGATTCCTCCTTTATTCTCAAAAAATTGGGGTAAATGAAAGGAGATTTTTTTTTAGAATTTGATCTAATGTGTTCTGTTATGAGTTTCCAAATATATCAATTTTTAGCTACCGTTGCTATAGACTTCCACCTGACTTTCATGGTAAATTGCAAGAAGTTCTTTTTTTTTTTTCTTTAAGGAGAGATGGCCGAGTGGTCTAAAGCGTCGGATTGCTAATCCGTTGTACATCTCGTATGTACCGAGGGTTCGAATCCCTTTCTCTCCCACTCTTTCTCTTCCAAGAAGGAAATGATTTAATAATTGCATCAATTTTTAAAATAACCTTCTAGGTCTGGGATAGTTTTATTCCTTACGACCAGGGTTTCGCCCAGGGTCGTTCGATAAAAATCCAAAAACGAATAGAGAAACAAAAAAGATAACTACTGTATAGACAAATAGCTTAAGAGTAAGCATGACCTAATCTCCTGATCGTAACTATGATTATAGAGTGGGATATATCCCGTATCTTTGCACCACCTCTTTTTCACTCCATTCTTGAACTTGAAGGAGGGATCACAAGAAAAAAGATTAGTAACTTGATGAAAGAATCGTTTCAGGGATAAAGAATCTTTCGTTAGAAAATCTTCGTTTTTCAGAAAAAAAGATTACTCTTTTTTTTTTCACTCAAACCATTTTGGTTCTGATCTGGAAGAAAAAAAGGGGAACATAAGAAAGAAAAGAGGAGGAAATTTTAATAAAAGAATTAGTCAAAGAATAGAATTTCCAAATTCCGATTCTTGGAATGACTCATTAGCGGAAACTGACCGCGGCTTGCCACACAAAAGCTAAAAGGAGAGAAAACACTGGTATGACTGGCATTACATCCACAATCGGATCAAAAATGGCATAAGCTTCTGGTAATTTTGCAAGAAAAGCATCACTCGATTGAAGATAACCCTCTAGATACATATTTGACGGAACTAGCATTTTCATTCTCCAGTGACAAAAAAGTCTCTTTTTACAGGGTAATTAGTTAATCACCAAATATATACTATTACACAAATTTTCATTCTAGTAAATAGGATGGACAAAGACACCTATTTTTTTTTCTCCCCTTCTTTTTTTGCATCAATACTATTATAATAAAAAAATGTTTAGAGTGGATTATTTCTTTTACGATTTCATAGTATAAACCCTCCCTTCTTCTTTCTTACTTTCGTACAAAGTAAGATTGTTCTTAAATCAAGATAGAAAAAATTGTAAAGCGAAAAGAGTAGGTTGACATAGAAGAAAAATTGTAAGATACTGAATGTACCAACTAATTGTGGGGCGTGGCCAAGTGGTAAGGCAGCGGGTTTTGGTCCCGTCACTCGGAGGTTCGAATCCTTTCGTCCCAGATTCCGCTATTTGGCAAACGCGCCGCACGGAGTAACCATGGGGTGAACAAAGGGAAGAGAGGCCATAATGAATGGAAAACAAAGGTAAAAGATCCTAGAGTCATAACACATCGGTTTTCATTCTAGCTATTGCCTTTTCCTTTTCAAAAAAAACCCTTTCTTTGATGAAGACGATTTTTTGGGCTGGATACAGCAATGGGTCCTTGTACGATGCAGGGAAATTCTATTGGATGAATAGAAAGATAAATAGAGGAATTGGTATGAAACTAGCCTATTGGATGTACGCCGGTCCCGCTCATATTGGTACTTTAAGAGTAGCCAGTTCCTTCAAAAATGTACATGCTGTAATGCATGCTCCCCTCGGAGACGACTATTTCAACGTAATGCGTTCCATGTTGGAAAGGGAGAGAGATTTTACACCGGTAACTGCTAGTGTAGTGGACCGCCACGTATTAGCACGTGGATCCCAAGAAAAGGTGATTAATAATATAACTCGAAAAGATGAGGAACAACGTCCCGATTTGATTGTACCGACACCCACATGTACCTCTAGTATATTACAAGAAGATTTGCAAAATTTTGTTGATCGAGCCTCGATCTCTTCCGCGTCAGATGTAATCCTGGCAGATGTTAATCATTATCGAGTCAATGAACTCCAAGCAGCAGATAGAACCTTGGAACAAATAGTTTGCCATTATTTAATTGAAGCTCGTAAGCAAGGCACATTAAGTCGATTTGTAACCGATGCACCTTCAGCAAATACTATAGGAATTTTTACGTTAGGTTTCCACCATCAACACGATTGTCGTGAGTTGAAACGTTTATTGCAAAGTTTGGGGATCTTGGTCAACCAAATAATCCCAGAAGGAGGATCTTTGGGGGATCTAAAGGATTTACCGAGAGCTTGGTTTAATACAGTTCCCTACCGTGAAGCGGGCTTAATGACAGCGATTCTATCAGAAAAAGAGTTTGGGATGCCTTACGTATCAACCACTCCAATCGGAATCTTAGATATAGCCGATTTCATAAAACAGATTGAGGAATATGTCAATGCTTGGGCTTCCGTCTTGTTGGGAACGACTTTTGATTTTGAGTCATACGTCGGGAATCAAACTAAATTTGTTTCACAAGCAGCCTGGTTTTCAAAATCTATTGATTGTCAGAATCTGGGCGGAAAAAATGCAGTAGTTTTTGGGGATGCAACCCATGCAGCCTCTATTACTAAAATACTTGTTAAAGAAATGGGAATTCGTGTCAGTCGTTCAGGTACGTATTGCAAACATGACTCCCAGTGGTTCCACGAGCAAGTCCAAGGCCTATGTGATGAGGTACTCATCACGGAAGATCACACTGAAGTGGGAAATGCAATAGCTCGTATAGAGCCCTCCGCCATATTCGGGACTCAAATGGAACGCCACATTGGTAAACGTATTGACATTCCCTGTGGGGTCATTTCCTCACCAGTTCATATCCAAAATTTTCCATTGGGATATCGACCGTTTTTAGGTTACGAAGGAACAAATCAAATAGCTGATTCAGTTTATAATTCATTCAATTTGGGCATGGAGGATCATTTATTAGATGTATTTGGCGGTCATGATACGAAGGAGGTTACTACAAAATCATTATCCAACGGAAAAGACCTGGATTGGACCCCTGAAAGTCAATTGGAATCAAGTCGAATACCTGGTTTTGTTAGGGGAAAAATAAAGAGAAATACCGAGATATTTGCAAAACAAAATAATATATCAAAGATTACAATCGATGTTATGTATGCAGCTAAAGAAAGGCTAGGCTCGTGATTGAAATCAAGTCCTTTAACGCTGTTTTCGGGATTAAATCCGAAACTTTCTTTTTTGGCCCCCAAGGCAACGAGTGAAAGTTGAAAATTTGACAGTCGGAAACTGATAGTTTTGAGTATCTAACAATAGGAGAATCCTTGAATTTCAGATATTATGGTAAAACCTCGCTTAAAAAGATATGGTGCAAAGCGGCGTGTGACTCGGCTATCGGGATTGTTTTTGCGGGAAGCAATAACCGCCATTTCTATATATTCGGAATGTTTTCACTTCAACATTTGTGAAAAGCTCTTCTTTATTAAATGAAACTTGAGAAATAATATCGTATTTTAAGAATTAAGTTTCCTACGATAGAAGGAAAAAATATCTATGGTTATTTCTGTAAAACGAGACTACTAACCTTCGTAAGTCCACGATTGTTCAGAATCAAGACACTGTCATTGCATATTCCAATCGAGACCTTTTATTCCGTGAAATAAAATAGATCAAATTAGTTTCATTGGATCAAAATGATGAATCGTTGACTGAGATCAAATGCTGAAATTTATGTAGCATTTAAATCTAAGGGTTTCCAAAACATGGAAGTGGTGTTTTTTTGTCTAAAGTGGGTCAGCTGTGGGGATGGATTGTCGCAACTATTCCCTGAATGTCAACAAAGATCCGGGAAGCGAGGTTAGAACCTAAGGATATTAAAAATAGTTCCATGAACGAGGCAATACCAGACAAGTACGGAAAAAAATGAGATTTCTTTTTCTTTTTTCGTTCCGTGATTTAATGCAAATAAAAAGGTTTGGTGAAAGATGGTTCAAATTATAGATGAAGGAACTTTATCTCAAATATAGATGAATCAAAAGCTTTTCGGTTTAAAAAGTGGCATTGAAACAGTAGCTGAGTTTTACCTATTTTGCAAAACTGTGGCTAGAGCCGTATGAAGCGAAAACTTCATGTGTGGTTCCCTAGGAGGAAAGGGAAAGCTTCCAACTGACTATCCTGATACGCCGTTTATCGAATAGTCGCAATTGATTCTCAGTCCCGACGAGAGGGTAAAGCCATTCAGGAGATTGGTTTTTACGATCCGCAGAAGGAACAAACCCGTTTAGACATTCGTGCTATTCAATTCTTTTTAGAACGGGGCGCTAAAACAACAGAAACTGTTTGTGATATATCGAAACGAGCGAAGTTATTTGATCAGGTGAATAGCTAATAATTTGAAATCACTTTTTTATTTTTGGGAGGTATCATGCAGTTCGTTTACGCTTTGTTGCGGATATCCCCTTATTATCCCTTTTTCCTTCTTACATGCTACATTTATGTAGTATTTTTTACTATTTTACAACAAAATATATTAAAAATTAGGATGGGATTCTTATTACACATTAAATCTATTTTGACGAAAAGATAATACAAGATTCTTTTTCCTGATCGATGGGTGGGGGAAAGGAAGAAACATTGAGAATACAATTAACAAATAAATGGAATATTTAGACGGATAAGCTGCTGAGATTTGTGCTACTACTTGCTTACAAATATTTAGTCGAGACTTATTAGCTGATTGAGCTTCTAATCCTCATATATACGGAAATTCAAATAGGCTATGTTTTATCCGAATAGAAAAAATATTCCCATCTGGATCTGCATTTTTAAAGAAAAGAAAGAAACAAACATTTAATATTCATTCGTAATTCGTATCGCATTTTTCAATATCTTAATTCTTAATCTCTCGCTTATACTTTATTGGAGTAAAAATCTTGTAATATTTCTCAATAAATAGAAACAATAAAAAACTATTTATTTGTAAAATTTTTGGCAAACTCATTGCTATTTAATTATGAAACTTATCAGAGAAGATCTAACTGATGAAATAGATTTGCTTAAAAAGAAACAATGGTAGAGTGAGATACAAATCAGGAATAAAAATTTGTGTGATGGAAGTCTCTCCTACTAATGATTCAACCAGATTCACTCTTATTTCTGAAAACTTGATGTTTCCTTACCTACCTGATAATTTGCCTAAACAATTATTAATGATTAAAAGAAAAAATTGATACGTAGGAATAAACTGGTTGATTTTTCGGAACCAAGTATGCACCCAAGTATTTGGAAATATATAGTCAGATGCATATGATTATCTATGTATCTCTATCTATTCCTATCTATATCTGGAAGTACTTACCGGAAACCTTATTTAACTCCTGACTGTTTGTAACTTCTTCCTTCTCGACAATATCTTTTTTCCTAATCGTATTAAATATATATATATATATATATATTTATATTTATATTTATATTTATATTTATATTTATATTTAATGATGATAAAATTTTATGTCTCTCTATGTATATTCTGTGATGAGGATCGACAGTCAGAAACAAAAATCTTGTGTTACCCAAGCACAAGGTCCGACGCATAAGAGGTGACTGCTATGAGCCCGTCGCACGTATTTTCATTTAGTACTAGTGAATTAGAAAGTAGTGAATTAGAAAGTAGAAGGATCATAAATTGGAACCAAAAATGTTTTTTGCATCTGTACGTTTTTCAAGATGATATCTATCCAACCGCTTGGGCTAATTTATCGGGTGAACTACGCATGAGTCTAATTGGAAAGACCAATTTCTATGCTAGATATAGCATCATTTCTGTAAAGCGTTTAATTTGTAAAATGCGTCAACAAAATTATTCAAAACTTTTGTTTTTTGAATATGATCGAGATCCATCTGAAAATTTGGGGAGCGGTTCTTATTTCAACGCACTTCTCAAGGGAATATTTATAGCCCTCGAAATTCGTCTTTCGTCCCAGACAAATCTTTTATGCTTAGAAAAAACTAATGAATGGAAATCTTTTCGATCTATTCATTCAATGCTTTTATTTATGGAAGATAGACTCCCACAATGCCATAATGTCTTGGATGTAAAAATTTCCCATCTTCTTCATTCGGAGACTTTGATTCGAACATTTCGTCGACAAGTCCGAGATGTTTCGTTCTTGCATCTATTGAGATTTTGTTTTATTGAACCTAAAAATAAGGGATTTTCTAAGCATTCATCTATTGAGAAAAAAAACATTTTATCTTACCTATTATTGAATTTTCACATTTGTGAAATGGAATCTGTATTGTTGCCTCTATGGAAGCGGCTTATTCCGACATCACAATTAAAAGATTTTGCACTTAGATCTGATCAGAATAGCATATTTCAAAAAGATAGAGGCAAGTTCAAATTCTCTTTGATTCCATTAAATAATGACTATCTACAAGTCGAGGGTTCGTGTGTGCATTATGGAAGATACAAAAATCAATTTTTACTAGCTTTTACAGGAATCGAAGATTTAACCGATAAGTGGATCTTTTACATTTTGATGCTCATACAGTATTATTTTCATCTTTGGATCCACCTTCGTCGAATAAATATTAAGAAATTATCAACTAGTTCTATTTTAGTATTAGCTTATTCTTTAGGTATTCAATCGATGAGTAAAAAAGTTCAGGTTCTCTTTGTAGGAGAATCATATGGCACCTCTCTTATTTCCAAGGGATTTCCATCTAAACTTCCAATTTTACCTTTAATTAGATTTATGGCAAAGGAGGGATTTCGCGATAGTACTGGGCATCCAGTCAGTCGATCGGATTGGACTCTTTTAACAGATGGTGATATATCAAAAAGGTTCGTCCATTTTTGGAAAATTCTTTCTCGCTACTACAGTGGATCAAGAAACAGGGATGGGTTGCGCAAATTGAGATACATACTGCGCTTCTCTTGCGACAAAACCTTAGCTTGTAAACATAAAAGTACAATTCGTTTGATCCGACGAAAATTTGATTCGGAGACATTTCTAAGGATTTCCCCAAAGAATCGAGGACCACATTCGTTGTCCCACAAGCAGAGTATCAAGAGTAATCAAAGGTTTCGGGATCTAGATCTTATTCAGCCCGTATCACTTACTAGTGATACGGATTGATCTTTTCATGGTAATATAGAAGATAATGATAGTTTGAAAAATAGCTATATATGTTTCTTCAAATCTAGAAAGACAGATTTTTATGCAATGAACCAGAGATTACTAATTGGAATACAGGTTGGAATACGGGCATAATTTTACAACGTTCTAGAAAATATTTTCAAAGAAATGTCTACAAATAGATTCTTTCTTTTTAGTAGATCCATCTTTTCTTTTCAAGATTATGTGGGCTGGGCTTGGTCGGTACATCGCACTGTGTACGGTGCTCTAACTCCTACGAAATAAAGAAGTATCTAATTAAATTTTTATTGATTAGCAGTGAAATTTAGAAAAAGAAACTGTCGCAACTTGAAACATTATCTCGATTTACATTATGAAAAATATTGATTTTTTTCCGTCAGGTAACCTATTAATTATTCCGGAATTTGTTTCAATCGCTTGTTCAATCACAACGGTTCTTGCTGATTCAGTGGTTAGGGGAAAAAACACACTTTTGATTTACAGAATATCATTACTATATCTGTTAATTAGTATATTTCTTCTCTTGGTTGGATGGGAAACCAAGCCCGTCCCAATCTTTTTTGAAACTTTGCAAATCAATCATTTTAGTAATTTTTTCAGATTATTTTTATTGATTCGTTTATCATTATCTGTTCTATTGTCGATTGATTATATACGTTGCACAAAAGCAGCTTTGTCGGAATTCCTATCATTTGTGTCAACTGCAGGCTTAGGAGGAACGTTTTTATGTTGCGCCAACGATTTGTTGACCATCTTTGTATCTACAGAATGTTTGAGTCTACCCTCCTATCTATTATCCGGGTATACAAAAAGGGACGCGAGATCCAATGAAGCAACTATGAAATTCTTATTGATAGGTGGGGCAAGTTCATCCACTTTAGTTTATGGTTTTTCCCTTTCATACGGGTTATCCGGCGGAGAGATTCAGCTTGACAGAATAGCCAATAAACTTATTCTTAGTGAAACCACTAATTCTGCGGCAATATATACTTCTATCATTTTTCTCATAGCAGGAATTGGTTTCAAGCTATCATTGGTCCCTTTTCATCAATGGACTCCCGATGTATATGAAGGAGTGTGATTCGTTGTATTAAGAATTGATTTGTTTTTGTTCCAAAGTGCAGTTGTACCGCACTCGATCGGAAAGTCAATAGTAATAAAAGCTTACAGACATATGAGGAGTTTTAAAGTTCCCCCATATCAATTTGCAATTGAAGTTAGAACTCTTACCAAATATTATGCAACCGATGACATCTTATGAAGAGTAAAGCAGAGTTGTAATAAAGATAATGTTGAAGTTTTTCGCTCATTCTGAATTCTCAGAATATTCTATTAAACTATCAGGGGTAGAAACTACAAAGAATTTCTCTTGTTAAATAGTTCCTATCATTTTTCCTTCCCGCTATCTATACTCCGTTTTTTCATTGTTAAAAAATTAGTTTGAGAATCTAACTCATTCGTTCCATTCTTCGGAAACTTATGATGAAACATAAAAATTCGCTGGTGGGAAAAACTGCCCTAAAATAATGAGTAAAAAAAACTTATGTCTTTTGGGAACGATAAAAAATCGTACTCAGTATATCTACTTTAATTTTATTTGAATAAGTTTGTATTTGTTTCTACGCAAAACAAGAATCGTTTAGTATATTTGTTTTCGTC